TAATCTATACGATCTATCTAGCACCTACCATAGGATAAATATGATCCAATAGTAGGTGAACTGTACTGTATTGGGATTGTAGTTCAATTGGTTAGAGTACCGCCCTGTCAAGACGGAAGTTGCGGGTTCGAGCCCCGTCAGTCCCGATCCAATAAGTTATTCCATTCAGCTCTGAATCCCCGTAGAAGAGTGAAAAAGAGAATAGGGTTGAATAAATATACTAGAGATTTAGTATCTCTATCCATTAGATACATTAACCAGATCGATAATTCAGTTTGAAAAAAGACCCTTCTTTCGGGGATAAAATCTAATCATCATTGTGAATCTGCAATAAATATTCTTCCCTCCCCGAAGAATCAAATTTTTCTTATAAAAAAACGTGGGAATTTAGGGTTACACAGAGGTAGTCCTCCTAAGTCGGAATCCCACGGAGATCCCTATAGATAATTCCCAATGATTGAAAGTAGATCTTCCTTCTGTTCTTCTCCATGAATATTGATTTCATTCTAATACTTATTTTTCATGATCGATAGCCAGTGGATTTCTAGACACTCTATTGTATTTCCAAGAATGATCATGTCAGGATCTGGACAGACTAGTCCTTCTCTCTCATTCCAGGGTCATGAGTGGGCTTCTGGATAAATTTGATATGGGATACTTCTATATCATCACCGGACCAGATAGGTTAAAGATTCCATCTAAACCTTGGAAATCCAAGCGAAATACCTCTCATGTCTGACGAACGTCTTCTGGAGTAGCAGAAGGTTCTTATTCGTACGAATCCTATTCTTTCAAAATGATACAGACATGTGTTGATCGGAATGTTTTCTGATACACGTTTCCTACGAGTCTTATCAAAAGTGATCATATTATGTTATACTATTTCCATCGAAGAATTCATTCAATCCGTTAGTTAGATTCCGTTACTCGAACCGATTTTCTCAATTACATTTATTTCATGGATCTTGAAAGATTCATCTCTATGGGATCAAATCTCGAGCGAGCTATTTTTGAACGAAGTAAAGATCAGGAGATCATGGAAGTAAATAACCTTGGATTTATTGCTGTTGCACTGTTCCTTGCAGTTCCTACTGCTTTTTTACTTATCCTTTATGTTAAAACGGCCAGTGGAAGCAGTGAAAGCACTTGATTTTTATGAAAATGGAGTGATTACTGATAACTAGATAGATTCAAATGATCCAGATCATTAGTATAAAATAGGTTATGGGATCTATTATATTACAACAATACAGGGTAGGGGCTGCTTTTTCATTTCTTTTGAGAAGAAAAAGAAGTAGTACGAAGGAAAAGTATCTAACCTTTTCTTTTGTACTACTTCTTCTACACCCATATATAGATAAATATATCTTAATAGTACTTGTCCATATATGGTAAATGTAGGATGAAGGACCTCGTACCATAAAAGAGCGGAGCTGATCACCTTCTTCATGCCCCTGGAAAATAGATCCAATGTAGACAGACTTTATTCTGAACGTACTTGCGGATTGTTTAAGATCAAAGTTTAACATTTTTTTCCGGTACGAACATCGTTTTCTAGTACATATTAGATATGGAACTTGAAATGGTATAAGAAAAAGCAAAGGGATCTATTACTTAGACTTATGTCCCATATTTTTATGAGAACGGAATTCATATCGGATCCGATCAATTCGGAACCATCCGGTAAAACATGAGGGACTATTTCTATTTCTACTAAGAGAGAGATCGTTCTTCAGTGGAAGAAACAATATTATCAACTCATTCTAGAAAAGAACTAATTTATTAAAACCTGTTAGAGAGAATCAGATTTGTCATAGGAAAATGATAATGATAAGGGATTATGCACATCCCTTACGGGGATAAAGAGGAAATAATTCCATGGAAAGAGTCTTTCAATTTGGAATGAAGACTAAATATTACTGGATCCTTATGGAACAGAAGAGATTCTCATGCATGATCTGGAAGGAACGCAATAATTGATTCTTAAGCATTACCATTATAGTCCACTTCTCCCCCATACTACGAGTGAAAGGGAAAAGGTAAAAACTACCATTAAAGCAGCCCAAGTTATATCGACTATATCCATATAGGTCATGTTCTCTAAAAAAGAATGATTTCATCATCGAGATGATAAGGGAACTATTAACGATAGTGCAAAGTTTAAGTTGAAATGGTCTACCTATTCTGAACGTTACGGACGTTTGAGCTGATATGAGAGATAAAGAAATCCATTTGTTCATTGACCAACGAGTTGCTATTACTAACTCGAGGGTTGTACATTCACGACGGAGTCGGGATAAAATGCACGTAACTCACTATCTATATTGGTAATATGTACCAATATGTCTCTAGAGGTTCCGTAATGGAAATACAGACTTTTCCTTCCATTTACTTACCTCAACAAGGCGACACCCGGATTCGAACTGGGGATGGAGGATTTGCAGTCCTCTGCCTTACCGCTTGGCTATGTCGCCGAGATATGGGAATGCCATGGACAGATTGAATCATTCGTCCGTCCTTTAAGTATAGTATGAGATGTATGCTAAAGTCAACCATAAAGTAAATGGATCTAATTTGTTCTCCGTCTTTCAATCTTACTATTTTCATTAGGAAATTTTCTAAGTGAGATTAACATTTAAGAATGGTTTGATTCATTCGTTCATAGCTCCATTTCACGTGGTTGGATGAAAGTCTCAAAGTACCTCTTTTCTTATCTTTTTTTTTTTTTTCTAATTGGAAGTATATCTGGATACGGGTAGAATCTCACGGGATATAGTGAACACTGAATATACATCCAAATCTTTTTTGTCGGATTGATCCATATAGATCAATCGGGAATAATTGAATAGACTTTTTCACGGATGGGAAACTTCCAATGCGATTAGATGAAAATGAGGGAGCGTTTACAATCCCCGAATTTGGTAAGATACAATTTGAAGGATTTTGTCGTTTCATCGATCAGGGCTTGATGGAAGAACTTCATAATTTTCCGAAAATTGAGGATACAGATAAAGAAATTGAATTCAGGCTTTTTGGTAATGAATATGAATTAGCAGAACCTTTCATAAAAGAGAGAGATGCTGTATATCAGTCCCTTACATATTACTCTGAATTATATGTACCAGCAAGATCGATTCGGAGGAATAGTAGGAAGATACAGAAACAAACTGTATTTCTCGGAAATATTCCTTTAATGAATTCCCATGGAACATTTGTAGTAAATGGAATTTACAGAATCGTGGTGAATCAAATATTAATAAGTCCCGGTATTTATTACCGTTTGGAATTAGACCATAATAGAATAAACTATATATATACTGGCACTCTGATTTCAGATTGGGGAAGAAGATCGAAATTAGAGATTGATGTGGGAGAAAGGATATGGGCTCGTGTAAGCAGAAAACGAAAAATATCTATTCCAGTTCTATTATCAGCTATGGGTTTAAATCTCGAAGAGATTCTGGACAATACTCGCTATCCCGAAAGATTTTTCTTTTTACTGAAGAAGAAGAAGGGGAAGTGGGATAGGGAGGAATATCTTTGGTCGAGGGAAAATGCCATTCTGGAGTTTTATAAAAAACTCTACTGTGTAAGTGGCGATTTGGTATTTTCCGAGTCTCTATGTAAAGAATTGCAGGAAAAATTTTTCCGACAAAGATGTGAATTGGGAAAGATTGGTCGACGAAATCCGAACCAAAAACTGAACCTTGATATACCCGAGAACGAGATTTTTTCATTACCACAAGATGTATTGGCTGCTGTGGATTACCTTATCGGAGTGAAATTTGGAATGGGTACACTCGATGATATAGATCACCTCAGAAATCGACGTATTCGTTCTGTAGCAGATTTATTACAGAATCAATTTAGATTAGCTCTAGGTCGTTTGGAAGATGCAGTTCGAAGAACTATACACAGAGCAACCAAGCGTAGATCAACTCCTCAGAACTTGGTAACTTCAACTCTATTAAAAAGCACTTTTCAAGATTTTTTTGGTTCACATCCCTTATCCCAATTTTTGGATCAAACTAATCCATTGACGGAAATAGCTCATGGGCGAAAATTGAGCCATTTAGGCCCTGGGGGCTTAACAGGGCGAACTGCTAGTTTTCGGACACGGGATATTCATCCCAGTTATTATGGGCGTATTTGTCCAATCGATACGTCCGAAGGAATGAATGCTGGACTTGTTGCATCATTATCTATTCATGCAAAGATTGATCATTGCGGTTCTTTACAAAGTCCATTCTATAAGATCTCTGAGAGATCGAGAGAAGAACATATGGTTTATCTATTACCGGGAGAAGATGAGGATGAATACTATCGGATAGCTACGGGAAATTATTTGGCGTTAAATCAAGGGATTCAAGAAGAACAAATTACTCCAGCTCGATACCGACAAGAATTTATAGTTATTGCATGGGAACAAATTCATTTCAGAAGTATTTTTCCTTTCCAATATTTTTCCGTTGGAGTTTCCCTTATTCCTTTTCTCGAACATAATGATGCGAATCGCGCTCTAATGGGTTCCAATATGCAGCGTCAAGCAGTTCCACTTTTTCGACCCGAGAAGTGCATTGCCGGAACTGGGTTGGAAGGTCAAGCAGCTCTAGATTCAGGAAGTGTAGCTATAGCTACACAAGAGGGAAGGATTGAGTATATCGATGCTACAAATATTACTTCATCGGTTAATGGAGACACTGTACGAACAGAATTGGTTATATATCAACGTTCTAATACCAATACTTGTACGCATCAAAAACCTCAAGTTCGTCAAGGGGAATGTGTAAAAAAGGGACAAATTCTGGCGGACGGTGCGGCTACGGTAGGGGGAGAACTCTCTTTGGGAAAAAACGTTTTAGTAGCTTATATGCCATGGGAAGGATACAATTTTGAAGACGCAATACTCATTAGTGAACGTCTGGTATATGAAGATATTTATACCTCTTTCCATATCGTAAGATACAGGATTGAAATCTGTATGACAAGCCAGGGTCCTGAAAGAATCACTAGAGAAATACCTCATTTAGATGCTCATTCACTTCGTCATTTGGACGAAAATGGTCTTGTAATGCTAGGATCTTGGATAGAAACAGGTGATGTTTTGGTAGGTAAATTAACGCCTCAAACCACAGAAGAATCATTATGTGCCCCGGAAGGAAGATTATTACAAACCATATTTGGTATTGAGGTATCCACTGCGAGAGAAAATTGTCTCAGAGCACCTATAGGTGGAAGGGGTCGAGTTATTGATGTGAGATGGATCAATAGAGTAGATGATTCCGGTGATAATGCGGAAACAGTCCACGTATATATATCACAAAAACGTAAAATACAAGTGGGTGATAAAGTAGCTGGAAGGCATGGTAATAAAGGTATTATTTCAATAGTTTTGCCCAGACAAGATATGCCCTATTTGCAAAATGGAATACCAGTTGATATGGTATTGAATCCATTAGGGGTACCTTCACGAATGAATGTAGGACAGATCTTTGAATGTTTGCCCGGTTTAGCAGGAAACCTGATGAACAAACATTATAGAATAACACCTTTTGACGAAAGATACGAGCGAGAAGCTTCGAGAAAACTAGTGTTTCCTGAGCTTTATAAAGCTAGTGAGCAAACAGCTAATCCATGGGTATTCGAACCGGATCATCCTGGAAAACATAGATTAATCGATGGAAGAACAGGAGATGTTTTTGAACAACCTGTTACAATGGGAAAAGCTTATATGTCGAAATTGAGTCATCAAGTTGATGATAAAATACATGCACGTTCGAGTGGACCTTATGCACGGGTTACACAACAACCTCTTAGAGGAAAATCCAAACGAGGGGGGCAACGAGTAGGAGAAATGGAAGTTTGGGCTTTAGAAGGTTTTGGTGTTGCTTATATTTTACAAGAGATGCTTACTCTCAAATCTGACCATATTAGAACTCGTAATGAAGTACTTGGTGCCATTATAACTGGAGGGCCAATACCTAAACCTGACACTGCTCCAGAATCTTTCCGATTGCTCATTCGAGAATTACGATCTTTAGCTCTAGAATTGAATCATGCTATTATATCTGAGAAAGACTTTCAGATAGATAGGGAGGAAGTTTGATCAGAATGAATCGAGATCTTTTATGATTGACCGGAATAAACATCAACAACTTCGAATTGGATTAGCTTCTCCCGAACAGATTTGTGCTTGGTCCAAAAAAATTTTACCTAATGGCGAGATAGTTGGACAGGTGACTAAACCCTATACTCTACATTATGAAACTAATAAACCAGAAAGAGATGGATCGTTTTGTGAAAGAATCTTTGGACCTATCAAAAGTAGAGTTTGTGCTTGTGGAAATTCTCCAGGGATCGGAAATGAGAAGATAGACTCAACATTTTGCACACAATGTGGAGTTGAATTCGTTGATTCTCGAATTCGAAGATATCGAATGGGATACATTAAACTGGCATGTCCGGTGGTTCACGTATGGTATTTGAAACGCCTTCCCAGTTATATTGCGAATCTATTAGCTAAAACTCGGAAAGAATTAGAAGGCCCAGTATACTGCGATGTGTGACTTGATCACAAGTTCCGATCATACAGATCCGTAATAAGGAACTGTCATCCTATTCAATCTCATTGGGATGCCTTTAGCTCTGACATGTCCCTCCGGAGGAGTAGCATGAAGCTCAGAATTATAAGCATCTTGAAGAGATGTTGAGAAAGAGGAATTAGTCCAGGGTTTAGATATTCTGTATAAAATTGCTAATTGAACTTCGTGAAAACACTTCTTTCATATAATGGAATTCAAAAGTAATTCTCTTTCACTTGGGTTATCCCTGAATAGAGGTATTCCGGACCGAAGATATGGCTATAGGAGTCTATTCATCGCACATATGCTTCGATCGATAGTATTGTAACCATCGAAGTGAAGCAAGCAGGAACCTAAAGGATCAAATGGAACGAGATAAAGACAAGTAAATCCCTAATTGAAGATCTTTTCAAGAATAAATGGATTGTTCGGAAGGGAGGAGACTGCTCAATAATTCCATATCTACGTTGTAGAATCGTAAAGGAATACTCAATTTCACCTGGAACTTGAGCAGAGAGTAGCGGTCTTTCTTCAGAGCGAAAAAGAGTGCATTTTTTTCTATAGTTACTTGAGCCGGATGAGAGGAAACTTTCACGTCCGATCCTGAGGGGGGGAAATCTTAGAATAACCTATCCGAATCTTTTTCTTGCTAGGCCCATAGCTAACAAACCAACTTTATTGAGATCACGGGGTACATTCAATTATGAGATTCAATCCTGGAGAGATATTATTCCTCATTACCTCTCTGCTCGTCCTCATTACCTCTTTGCTCGAGGTTCTGGAACATTTAAAGAGAGAGAAATAGCTACTGGGGGAGATGCTATCAGGGAACAACTAACTGGTCTGGATCTGCAAATGATTATAGATCGTTCACATATGGAATGGAAGAACTTGGTGGAATTGAAATGGAATAGATTGGAGGAGGATCAAGAATTTACTGTGGATGGATGGGAGGATGAAACAATTCGAAGAAGAAAGGATTTTCTGGTTGGACGCATGAAATTGGCTAAACATTTTCTCCGAACAAATATAGAACCAAAATGGATGGTCTTATGCCTATTACCAGTTCTTCCTCCCGAACCGAGGCCAATCGTTCAATTAGGTGAAGGTGGACTTATTACCTCATCAGATCTAAATGAACTTTATCGAAGAGTTATCAATCGGAATAATGCTCTTACAAATTTATTAGCAAGAAGTGGATCTGAGTCATTTGTTATTTGTCAAAAAAAATTGATCCAGGAAGCCGTAGATGCACTTCTCGATAATGGCATCTGTGGACAACCAATGAGAGACAGTCATGATAGGCCTTATAAATCGTTCTCAGATGTGATCGAAGGCAAAGAGGGAAGATCTCGTGAAAATTTACTAGGGAAACGAGTTGATTATTCAGGTCGTTCCGTTATTGTGGTAGGTCCCTTTCTATCATTGTATCAATGTGGATTACCCTCAGAAATAGCAATAGAGCTTTTTCAAGCATTTGTAATTCGTAGTCTCATTGGACGACATATTGCTCCCAACCTAAGAGCTGCTAAAAGTATGATTCGAGATAAGGGACCCATTGTATGGGAAGTACTTCAAGAGGTTATGCAAGGACATCCCGTATTGTTGAATCGAGCACCTACCTTACACAGATTAGGAATACAAGCGTTTCAACCTATTTTAGTAGAAGGACGTGCCATTCGTTCACATCCATCGGTTTGTGGAGGATTTAATGCGGACTTTGACGGAGATCAGATGGCTGTCCATGTACCTTTATCTCTGGAAGCTAGAGCAGAAGCTCGTTTACTCATGTTTTCTGAGACAAATCTTTTGTCTCCAGCTATCGGAGATCCTATTTCTATACCGACTCAGGATATGCTTCTTGGACTTTATATATCAACGGTCGGAAATAATCAAGGTATTTATGGGAATAGGTACCATCCGTATCACTCGGAAAAGAAAAGGTTTTCCTGTAAGAAACCTTCCTTTTATAGTTATGATGATGTGCTCAGAGCTTATCGACAGAAACGAATTGACTTATACAGCCCCTTATGGCTCCGGTGGGGGGAAGTAGATTTACGTATCATTACCTCAGTAAACCAAGAAGCCCCTATCGAGGTTCAATACGAATCTTTGGGTACCTTACACGAAATCCATGAACATTTTCGAATAAGAAAAGGTAGAATGGGGGAAATTCTTAATATATACATTCGAACAACTGTTGGTCGTACTCGTTTCAATCGAGAAATGGAAGAAGCCATACAAGGTTTTGCCCGTTCTGAACACCCAAAGAAATCACTACCAGCTCTCAGGATCTAATGTAATTGATCTTATGATCTTCTCATTAGTGCAGATATAGAGATCGAGGAAGCCTTCGAATAACCGGCTTGAACCCATTGCTTAATCCTGCTCATGAAAATATGGAGATTTTTCCTTATGAAGGAACGAACTAGATTGCCCTTTGATAATTTGCCCTTTTATAATAAAGTGATGGATAAAACTGCCATTAAAAAGCTTATTAGCAGATTAATAGATCACTTCGGAATGACATATACATCACATATCTTGGATCAACTCAAGACTTCAGGTTTTCAACAAGCTACTGATACAGCTATTTCATTAGGAATTGATGATCTTTTGACAGCACCTTCCAAAGGATGGCTCGTCCAAGATGCGGAGCAACAAGGTTCTGTTTCGGAGAAACAGAATCATTATGGGAATGTACATGCAGTAGAAAAATTACGTCAATCGATCGAGATATGGTATGCTACAAGTGAATATTTGAGAAAAGAAATGAATCCGAATTTTAGCATGACTGATCCCTTAAATCCAGTACATGTTATGTCCTTCTCAGGAGCTAGGGGAAATACATCTCAGGTTCACCAATTAGTAGGTATGAGAGGATTAATGTCAGATCCTCAAGGACAAATCATTGATCTACCCATTCGAAGGAATTTACGCGAAGGGCTCTCTTTAACGGAATATATTATTTCCTGTTATGGGGCTCGTAAAGGAGTTGTGGATACTGCTGTACGAACAGCAGATGCTGGATACCTCACACGTAGACTCGTTGAAGTGGTTCAACACATCGTAGTACGTAGAACAGATTGTGGCACTATCCGAGGTATTTTCGTAAGTTCCATTCGAGGTCGAGAGAGGGACAGAAATGAAATTTTTGTACGAACACAAATACTGATTGGCCGTGTGCTAGCAGACGATGTATATATAAATAGGAGATGCATTGCCACGCGCAATCAGGATATTGGGGTTGGACTTGCCAATCAATTAATAAACCCTCGAACACAACCAATATATATACGAACCCCCTTTACTTGCAAGAGTATATCTCGGATTTGTCAATTATGTTATGGTCGGAGTACTACTCACAGTCACTTGATCGAATTGGGAGAAGCAGTAGGTATTATTGCAGGCCAATCCATTGGGGAACCAGGAACTCAACTAACACTAAGGACTTTTCATACCGGGGGGGTATTTACTGGTGATATTGCAGAACATGTACGAGCCCCTTTCAATGGAAAGATTGAATTCAATGAGAATTTGGTTTATCCTACACGTACATGCAATGGACATCCTGCTTATCTATGTCATAATAACTTATCCATCACTATTGATGGCCAGGATCAAGTACAGAACTTAACCATTCCACCACAAAGTTTGCTTTTGGTTCAGAATGATCAATATGTGGAATCGGAACAAATTATTGCCGAAGTTCGTGCTAGAACATCTTCCTTCAAGGAAAAAGTTCGCAAAAATATATATTCTGACCTAGAAGGAGAAATGCACTGGAGTACCAATGTGTGTCATGCACCTGAATATGTACACGGTAATGTTCATCCTATACTCAGGACGGGTTATCCATGGATATTATCGGGAGGTATATACGGATCCAGTGTAGTACCCTTTCCATTTCATAAGCATCAGGATCAAGTAGATGTTCAACCTTTTGTTGCCAAACATCAATCACTTTCCGATTCTTACGTGGATCAAGTGGAACATAGATCAGGTTATTCAAACTGCTATGGGAAGGAAGAACAAATCTTCAGTTATTCAGAAACTGATCGGACCATATCCAACGAGCATCGAGACTCTATTTATGTCACCTTTTCCCCTAGGAATTACAATATTAAGGGGAAAAAGCAAATGAATCGATTCATCGTCCCATTGCAGTGTGATAAAGAATGGGGAAAAAGAATAATACCTTGTCCTGATGCGATTCTTAGAATACCAAAAAGTGGTATTCTACAGAGAAATTCCATTTTTGGATATTATAATGTAGAATATGGAATACCTGATGGGCCGGATATGGCAACACCCTTTTCCCTTCCCTTTTCCCTTGATTTATCGAGGGAAGGAGACAACTTGCAGATTCAAGTTAGCAATTCTATTTCGTACGAAGATAGTGAACGAATCCAAGTAATGAGTGACACAAGTATTCCATTGGTTCGAACTTGTCTAGGATTTGATTGGGAACAAATAGATTCTATAGAATCTGGGGCTTATGCCTCTCTTACTTCAGTAAAAACAAATAAGATCGTTAGCAATATGATTCAAATTAGCTTGATTAAATACCCCCCTTTTTCCATGGGGAGAAGGGACAATAAAGCAAGTTCAAATTTTATGTTCCATAACAAATTGGACTACACTAATCTTATCTCTTCCAATGGGGAGAGTCCATTAATTAGTAAGCATCAAGGAACTATTTGTTCATTTTCTAATGGAGAAGAAGACAGTGGATCCTTTATGGTTCTGTCACCATCCGACTGTTTTCGAGTCGTTCTATTCAATGATTCAAAATGTAATGATATGGTAAATAAATCAAATAGAGAGGATCCTATGAGAAAAATCATTGAATTTTCGGGTCTCTTGGGTCATTTACATAGTATCACCAACCGTTTTCCATCCTCCCATTTTCTAACTTCTAAAAAAGTATTGTCAAAGAAACATTCCATTTTCCACAATTCTTTCAATACTTTCCAAGTACCTAAATACTATTTCATGGACGAAAATACGAAAATTTTTAATTTCGATCCGTGCAGGAACATCATTTCCAATTTCTTGGGTCCAAATTGGTACTCTTCCTCATCCGAATTCTGCAAAAAAACATTTCCAGTAGTTAGTCCTGGACAATTTATTCCTGAAAGTGTATGTATATCCGAGGATGAACCACTCCCCGAATCTGGTCAAATAATAGCAGTTGATGAGGAATCTTTAGTCATTAGATCAGCTAAACCCTATTTGGCTACTCGAAAAGCGACTGTTCATGGTCATTATGGAGAAATTCTTGACAAAGGAGATACATTGATAACATTGATATATGAAAGGTTCAAATCCAGTGATATAATTCAAGGTCTTCCTAAAGTTGAACAATTGTCAGAAGCCCGTTTAAATAATTCAATATCGATGAATCTGAAAGAAAGTTTTGAAAATTGGACCGGAGATATGACAAGATTTCTTGGAAGTCTTTGGGGGTTATTCATCAGTGCTAGGATAACTATGGAACAAAGTCAGATTCATTTGGTCAATCAGATTCAAAAAGTTTATCGATCCCAAGGGGTACGAATTTGTGATAAGCATATAGAGATTATTGTACGCCAAATGACATCGAAAGTATTAATTTCAGAAGATGGAACGGCTAATGTTTTTTCACCCGGGGAACTCATTGGATTATCACGAGCACAGAGAATGGATCGTGCTCTGGAAGAGGCAATCTACTATCAAACTATGTTATTGGGAATAACAAGGGCATCTCTGAATACTCAAAGTTTTATATCCGAAGCGAGTTTCCAGGAAACTGCTCGGGTCTTAGCTAAAGCTGCTCTACAAGGTCGTATCGATCGGTTGAAAGGCTTGAAGGAAAATGTTATTCTCGGGGGGATTATACCTGCCGGTACTGGACAGCATATCCGCCGTTCAGGGAAACGGAACGGAATGGATCCAATAATGGGGAATAGGAATCTATTTAGCAACAAAGTGAAAGATATTTTATTTCATCATGACAAAGTTTCTTTTTTTTCCATTCAAGAACATTCTCACAATATATTGAAACAGCCATTAAAATAGTCTTGATAAATAGTCTTGCTTGATAAAGAGATTTCTTATTACTTGATAAAGAGATTTCTTATTATGTTCATGAATATTCATTCTATAATATAATAGGAATAATATAAAATATTCTATGAATGAGAACGTTTATACCACGTACTATACAGACAGGCAATCTTTGAGATGTAATCGATTCCGTTGGAATAATTAGATATTACGGTCCATGTTATTTCGTTATTTTGGGGAGGAAAGCGAACGAGAATGAGCAAAAGATATTGGAACATTTATTTGGAAGAGATGATGGAAGCAAGAGTTCATTTAGGACATAAAACTAGGAAATGGAATCCTAAGATGGCACCTTACATTTTTACAGAGCGTAGAGATACTCATATTATAAATCTGGCTAAAACTGCTCGTTCTTTATCAGAAGCTTGTGATCTGGCGTTTGATATAGCAGGTAGGGGAAAACAATTCCTGATAGTCGGTACGAAATATCAAGCAGCTGATTTAGTAGCATCAGCTGCTACAGAAGCTCGATGTCATTATGTAAATAGAAAATGGCTTGGTGGTATGTTAACTAATTGGTCTACTACAGAGACGAGACCTCAGAAGTTCAAGGATTTAAAAAAAGAACAAGATACGGGACGATTCAATCGACCTCCAAAGAAAGAAGCAGCAATGCTCAAGAGACAATTGGACCAATTGCAGAAATATCTAGGTGGGATTAGATACATGACGAGCTTACCCGATATTGCGATAATTACCAATCAACAAGAAGAATCCATTGCTCTTGGGGAATGTAGAACTTTGGGTATTCCGACAATTTGCTTAGTTGATACAGATTGTGATCCAGATCTCGTAGATATCCCAATTCCAGCCAATGATGATGGTATAGCTTCAATCCAATTGATCCTGAACAGATCAACGTCAGCAATTTGCGAAGGAAGGTCATTAAGGTCATTATAGCTATATGAAAGGCTAATAGATAGTGAATTAGTAATAATAATAAAATAGAAAAAAGGGGGGGAGGACCTGAAGATTTACTGAGTTGGCTGCTATTCCATCCAAGATATCGTAAGAGCAAATTTCATTTATTGGTTTGGTTTGCTGATCCAAATTGAAAAATATTCTTAATGGAATAACCATTTTATTATCTCGTGACATCAAAAATTCTGATGAGAGTGAAATAATGGAGGAATCCCTCATTCGACAAAAATCATTTCTTTTCTTCTTTAAGTTAATCTTTACAAGGGGGTAATATGGATATGGATATCGTACAATCTCCTATTAGCACACTGAATCATATCTACGAGATATCCGGTGTGGAGGTGGGTCAACATTTTTATTGGCAAATAGGGGGGTTTCAAGTTCATGCACAGGTACTTATAACTTCTTGGGTTGTAATTGCTGTCTTATCAGGTTCAGCTACCATAGCTGTTCGAGATCCACAAACCATTCCTACCGGTGGACAAAATTTTGTCGAATATATTCTCGAATTTCTTCGGGACTTGGCCAGAACTCAGATTGGAGAGGAAGAATATGGTCCCTGGGTTTCTTTTATTGGAACTATGTTTCTATTTATCTTTGTTTCTAACTGGTCAGGTGCTCTTCTTCCTTGGGGAATTATAAAATTACCTCATGGGGAGTTAGCCGCACCTACAAATGATATTAATACTACGGTTGCTCTAGCTTCGCTTACGTCAGTAGCATATTTCTATGCAGGTCTTGCAAAGAAGGGGTTAGGTTATTTTGGTAAATATATTCAGCCAACCCCAATACTTTTACCAATTAACATCTTAGAGGATTTTACAAAACCTTTATCACTTAGTTTTCGACTTTCTGGAAATATATTAGCCGACGAATTGGTAGTTGCTGTTCCTGTTTCTCTGGTACCTTTAGTAGTTCCTATACCTGTAATGTTCCTGGGATTATTTACTAGCGGTATTCAAGCTCTGATCTTTGCAACTCTAGCCGCAGCTTATATAGGTGAATCCATGGAGGGTCATCATTAAATCACTAAATAACTGTCTGATCAGACAGAATATTTTCTAAGTATCGTACCAACTCATGACTTGATATTATGGTAGAAGCAAATCGGAATTCTTAGTAACAAGAGCTTGGTAAGAAGATTTAGCATCAGTTAACTATTAATTCCGTCCATTAGATCTCCAGATAGAGCGGATCAGATTGGTTCATTTGTATAGAGATATGAAAAAAAAAAGGATCGAACAGGTTCACTAATCGGATAAAGAATGTACCCCGGCATAGAACGATTCAATTTTTGTTCCTAGTAAGGGGAGGATTTTTTCACATTTTTACTTTGTATATAGTTCGTTTTATATATTAATCCATTTATATTTATTATAAGCCTTATAGATTATATGGATTAATATATAATCTATAGATGTTATATATAATTACTTATAGGCTCTTACGCAGTCTATTCTCTTTCCGTGATAAGAATTAATATGTCTAATAAAAAGGAATCTGTATTTTCAATATTATGAATAAGAAATATTTTCATGATGAAATATTTTCATAGGGAATAATAGGTTTCCCTATTCGTTTATATTATCACTTTGAGATCATCAATAAATCTTTTGGGTTCTTAGTTGTTCGGAAGAAATCGTTCCATAATTGAACCATTGGTGAACACTCAACAGATGAAACTGTCGTATTATCAACTATTTCCCAACCTTAGTAAGAGGAGATTACCATGGATCCCTTAATTTCTGCTGCTTCCGTTATTGCTGCTGGATTATCTGTAGGGCTTGCTTCCATTGGACCCGGTGTTGGTCAGGGCACTGCTGCGGGCCAAGCTGTAGAAGGTATTGCGAGACAACCAGAAGCGGAAGGTAAAATACGAGGTACCTTACTGCTAAGTTTAGCTTTTATGGAAGCTTTAACTATTTATGGATTAGTTGTGGCCCTAGCACTTCTATTTGCAAATCCCTTTGTTTGATTCTGAAAACAAAGATCCCTACACCTCGTCATTACATTAGTATTTCTCCAATAATTTCCTTGTTCAGCTGCTCTTTTAGGGGATAGGCTGATCCGAATAATTAGCAAATGAATTATTGTCTTTCTTCCTATACCTATACTTCGGTCAGAAAGATTCATGACGCGTGCGGCAGGGAAGGGAGTGGATAGGAAAAGCAAATTTTTTTTATCCTTATATAAGACCTGGGACTAAGTATCCCAAATATTATTATCCAGAACTAGATAGGATCAAATAAGAAAAGAACAAAATTCTGTAGAACATATCCTTATCTATAAGGGGAGAGCGTATGAAAAATGTAATTGATCCTTTCATTTCCTTGAGTTATTGGCCTTCCGCTGGGGGTTTCGGGTTAAATACCAATATTTTAGAAACAAATATAATAAATCTAAGTGTGGTGCTTAGTGTACTGATCTATTTTGGAAAGGGAGTGTGTGCGAGTTGTATATTCGAATAATATGGCTGGGCCCAACCAGCTGCACTTTGGAGATAGAAAAGTGCATGATCTCAACGAATTACTTCCGAACGGGGAATAGCGAAGAACTATAGCATTTCGTAATTGATTGGGAAATGAACTCTTAGTTCATACCAACCAATGAGGGAGGACCATTAGAATGGTTAAAGCTGAACTGCTTGAAGTCTAAGCACAACTAACTGGGTACTCTTTCCACCGCTGTGTCAAGATGAGATGGATTAAAAGGCATAGTTGGAGATTGATCCGATATATAACATTCATATCAATGGAATAATTTTATCTATTTACTGAAAAATAGTCCCAATCTCCCATCCAATTTTAGTTCCAATGCTGAATTGACGACCTACACAGAAGGGAATTTATTCGATAGAACAAAAAGGAGAAGGCACAAATTAATTGATTGAACGGAACGTATTGATTCAAATTTCATGGGGGAAGAAGAGGAGAGAAAAGGGGAAACGAGAAAAGAAAAAAAAACTTTATTGATAATTGCAAATCCCTTTTGCTGGAAGAGCCCTTCGTAGATCTCGGTCTTTTATAGATTCATTCTAATCTTCCGTAAACGGAACGGAAAGGGCAGGCTTGGTGTTGATGAAGGAAGGGAACGTATATGTTCCTGGGGAATAAACAAAGAACTGAGCAGGAGAGCCGAATGAATCGAAAGATTCGTGTTCGGTTTGGGAAGAGATTATGAATTCGTGAAGTGAATAGATAATCTACTTTCATTAAGTAATCTATTAGATAACCGTAAACAGAAAATATTGAATACTATTCAGAATTCGGAAGAACTATGTAAAGGAGCTATTGATCAGCTCGAGAAAGCTCGGGCTCGCTTAAGGGAAGTGGAAATGATAGCGGATGAAATCCGGGTAAATGGAGACTCCCAGATAGAACGAGAGAAAGAGGATCTAATCAATGCTGCTTCTGAGAATTTGGAACAATTAGAGGATCCCAAGAATGAGACGGTTTACTCCGAACAGCAAAGAGTAATTGACCAGATCCGACAACAAGTTTCTCGCCAAGCTTTACGAAGAGCTATAGGAACTTTGAATAGTCGTTTGAATACTGAGTTACATTTCCGTACGATCGATCACAATATTGGCCTGCTTAGAGCCATGATGAACACAAATGATTAGTGGTTATAGGTCTTATTTATCAACAGATAATTAATGAGTGCTAATGGGAAATATTCGACTCGACGAAATTAGTAGTATTATACGTAAACAGATCGAACAATATAATAACGAAGTAAGAGTTGGTAATCTTGGCACCGTACTTCAAGTAGGAGATGGCATTGCTCGTATTTATGGTCTTGATGAAGTAATGGCAGGGGAATTATTGGAATTTGGAGATGGTACAATAGGCATTGCCCTAAATTTGGGATCGGATAATGTTGGAGCTGTATTAATGGGCGATGGCTTGACGATACAAGAAGGCAGTTCCGTGAGAGCAACGGGAAAAATTGCTCAGGTACCAGTAAGTGATGCGTATTTGGGTCGTGTTGTAAATGCTCTAGCCCAACCCATTGATGGCAAGGGTCAAATTTCAGCTTCCGAATTTCGACTGATTGAATCTCCCGCTCCAGGTATTATATCAAGACGTTCCGTATATGAACCCCTTCAAACGGGGCTTATTGCTATTGATTCTATGATTCCTATAGGACGTGGTCAGCGAGAATTAATTATTGGGGACAGACAGACCGGTAAGACAGCAGTAGCTACAGATACTATTCTTAATCAAAAGGGTCAAAATGTAATCTGTGTCTATGTAGCAATTGGTCAAAAAGCTTCTTCCGTGGCTCAGGTAGTTAATACATTCCGAGAACGTGGCGCAATGGAATATACCATTGTGGTAGCGGAAACTGCGGATTCTCCCGCTACATTACAATATCTCGCTCCTTATACAGGGGCAGCTTTGGCTGAATACTTCATGTATAAGAAACAACATACTTCAATCATTTATGATGATCTCTCCAAACAGGCACAAGCTTATCGACAAATGTCTCTTCTATTAAGAAGACCACCCGGCCGAGAAGCTTATCCGGGAGATGTTTTCTATTTGCATTCCCGTCTCTTAGAAAGAGCAGCTAAATTAAGTTCGCTATTAGGTGAGGGGAGTGTGACTGCTCTTCCAATAGTTGAAACTCAAGCTGGAGATGTTTCAGCTTATATTCCCACTAATGTAATTTCCATTACCGATGGACAAATATTTTTATCGGCCGATCTATTCAATGCCGGGATCCGACCTGCTATTAATGTGGGTATTTCCGTATCTAGAGTAGGATCCGCGGCTCAGATAAAAGCTATGAAAAAGGTAGCTGGAAAATTGAAATTAGAGTTAGCTCAATTTGCAGAGTTGGAAGCCTTTGCACAATTTGCTTCCGATCTTGATAAAGCTACTCAAGATCAATTGGCAAGGGGTCAACGATTACGTGAGTTGCTCAAACAATCTCAGTCGGCTCCTTTGAAAGTAGAAGAACAAATAGCTACTATTTATACCGGAACGAATGGATACCTAGATATATTAGAGATAGCACAGGTGAGAAAATTTCTCGTTCGGTTACGCGAGTACTTGATAAAGAATAAACCTCAGTTCGGAGAAATTATACGTTCTACTGGTACATTTACGGAAGAAGCAAAAGCCCTTCTGGAAGAGGCTCTTAAGGAACATACTGAACTTTTTGTACTTCAAGAACAAAAGTGAATATTTTCTAATTTAGTGGAACCATTCGGAACAGGAAAAAGAGCTGAAGAATTTGTTCCAATACATTGCACAACAAATTAGAACAATTGAAGAGTATTACGCCCAATAGGATTTGAACCTATACCGAAGGTTTAGAAGACCTCTGTCCTATCCATTAGACGATGGACGCTCTTTCTCTCTTACATTTTTTTTTCTTTTTATTTTAACTCTCTCTCTTTGGCATACATTATCCCGCCCGATCCACCTTTTTATTCACAATGAGGTTAGGATAGGAAAAGAATGGAATCTATTTCACATTGAAACGGAAAATGAATTTTGAATGCATCGTGAAATTATGTTATATACTTAATCACTTTCTATCTACCTATTATATCTATATAGATAGAATATAATAGGTAGATATCTGTTAGCGGGTAGCGGGAATCGAACCCGCATCGTTAGCTTGGAAGGCTAGGGGTTATAGTCGACATTGATTATTCAATGCCTCTAATTCAGAACCGAACATGAGAATTTCATGTCATTCGGCTCCTTTATGGGGGATAGAGAGCGGTATGAGGGAAGAAGCGGAGTATTTATATCAAATCTTTGTTAAAGGAGATTTCAATTCTTTCTCCTCTTTTTTTTTTTTATCTTTTTAATAAAACCCTAATTTATTATCGTACCCATAGCATCTACGTCAGTTTCTTCTCTTTTCTCCCCTTCTCTATTTTTTTTTTAGTGAAGGGCCCGAATCGTAGAATACTTGCTCACTTTCTAGATGATCCCTATAGAAAGATAAATTTGAAAAGTTGAAAATAATAACAAATCTTTCTAGTTACTTCGTTCCCTATTTCTACTGATTCCGATCCCCAGGAGAACAAATTCCACCGAGCTCGAACGAAATGCCGATAACCCAAGTAAACCAAAGTCATCGTTCTATAGCTATTCGGCTTCAACCTGGGGTCTTTCCATCCATATGTTGAAGGTTTAGTCACGATGAAAAAATATCTTTGGATCTCCATAGATCTGTGATTTCTCTAATTGGAAAGATTTCTCTAACCTTTAAAACATTCTGTGTCGCTATCTTGGAATCAAAAATGTGTTTGTCTTTTCTCATTTCATATCCAGATTACGAGAAGGTATGCTATTCCTGAACCATGGTATTCATAGGGAAGGTTTTTAACCTATCTGGAAATAGAGCTTTAGATGGATCAAAGATCCATGTAAAAGATCCTTCAACTATTTTAGTTGATAATGTAACGAATCACACTTTTACCACTAAACTATACCCGCCACGATCCAATTGTAACATACGGATCGATCTTTTGTCCAACCAATAGGAAGATGGGGAGTTATCAATCTCTATTTCAAGTTTCTATCAATAATTACCTCGTTTTCATCATTACATGAATCTCCATCCCCGGAGATGAAATACTTGGGTAAATAGTATGTCATTCCCGGAGATGGCTCATTGTAATTATAGATTACCTTTGCGAACTGCTGATAAAACAATTACTAATGGGCCCGATACAACCATCAGAGCCAGAACAGTGAGCTGTGCAATAACCTCTAGATCCATTTCGTTTTCTTTCACCCCTATGATCCCATCGACTTGATGGATGTATGAATAAAATGTTGTCAAGATTAATCACTTTTCTTCCATTTTCTATGTTTTTTTGTTGTTTATTTTCTCAGTCAGGTTCCTATAGCCCTCAGTCACTATAAACAATATCATACCACATAAAATAGATATAAAGCCAAATGAAAATAGAAAACATTGAAAGTACAGCGGTGCTCTGTCGAAAACAGGCCAACCAGTATTAAAAGGATTTTTTATCACATAAAAATAGGTTATATAACTCTAGGCTTTCTAGTTCAGGAAAAAAGAATTATTTTGAACGGAATGAACAATATGATTCGCTAGATTTCTTTTTCTCTAAATAATTGCTCTATTCATTACATTATCGATACAATCCATACATGTTATGGTATACACCTTCACTCCACCATTCATTTTGTTACACATGAACTCTTCCATCTTGGAGAGATGGCTGAGCGGACTAAAGCGGCGGATTGCTAATCCGTAGTACGGATAATCCGTACCGAGGGTTCGAATCCCTCTCTCTCCGTTCGGTCACTATTGATCCTGAAAACGAAAACTCCGAATCTTTCTACGGAAAAGACCAATTAACCTAGAGACTTTTTTCACTATTCTTTACGTCCGGGATTACGTCCTGGATCGTTCGATAGAAATCCAAAGATAAAAAGAGAAATGAAAAATACCACTACTGCGTAAACGAACAGCTTAAGAGTGAGCATTACGTAATCTCCAGGATCCTGATTATAAGTACAACAGAAATATGAAGAAATGAACTTCTGGTACGTGTTTATCGAAAAGTATATTCTGGTCCATAACTTGGAAGGAAAGGAGATATCGTTCATAGACGAACGGAAGAATGAATAGGGAGATCTAGTTTCCTCTTTTTTTCGCAGGTTCCTCAAATAATGAACAAGTATTTATGTGTTTTATCAGTATAAATGGGACCAATCCCCGCATTGTGTATTGGTACATACAAACGATAAAATATCTTTGCCTCTCCCTGCTATTATGTATGAACAGAATTGTTTCGAACCTGTTCTATAGCAATGTCCAAGTGAATAGATGTTCACCTTCGAGATGATTCGGGTTTAACTCGATAGCATTATCTCTTCCAATCCAATGTGAGAAAGTTACATAGTGTCTACTTTTTCCGATAAAGGGGTGTTTGCATGGGTTTGCCTTGGTATCGCGTTCATACCGTCGTATTGAATGATCCTGGCCGGTTAATTTCTGTACATATAATGCATACAGCTCTAGTTGCTGGTTGGGCCGGTTCAATGACTCTGTACGAATTAGCAGTTTTTGATCCATCCGATCCTGTTCTTGATCCAATGTGGAGACAAGGTATGTTCGTTATACCTTTTATGACTCGTTTGGGAATAAAGAATTCATGGAGTGGATGGAGCATCAATGGAGAAACTGTAATTAATCCTGGTATTTGGAGTTATGAAGGTGTGGCCTTGGCACATATCTTCTTTTCTGGCCTGTGCTTTCTGGCAGCTATCTGGCATTGGGTATATTGGGATCTGGAACTATTCTTTGATGAACGTACGGGAAAACTTTGTTTAGATTTGCCAAAAATATTTGGAATTCATTTATTCCTCTCAGGAGTAGCTTGTTTCGGATTTGGAGCATTTCATGTAACAGGTTTGTATGGTCCTGGGATATGGGTGTCTGATCCTTATGGACTAACTGGAAAAATACAACCAGTGGATCCAGCATGGGGAGCTGAAGGTTTTGATCCTTTTGTTCCGGGAGGAATAGCTTCTCATCATATTGCAGCGGGTATATTGGGTATATTAGCAGGTCTATTCCATCTCAGTGTTCGTCCTCCCCAACGTTTATACGTAGGATTACGCATGGGGAATATTGAAACGGTCCTATCCAGCAGTATTGCTGCTGTGTTTTTTGCAGCTTTCGTTGTTGCCGGAACCATGTGGTATGGCTCTGCAACTACTCCGGTCGAATTATTTGGTCCCACTCGTTACCAGTGGGATCAGGGATACTTTCAACAAGAAATAGATCGACGAGTTCGTGCCGGTCTGGCCGAAAATTTGAGCCTATCGGAAGCCTGGTCAAAAATTCCCGAGAAACTCGCTTTTTATGATTACATTGGTAATAATCCAGCTAAGGGGGGGTTATTCAGAGCAGGTGCGATGGACAATGGAGATGGAATAGCTGTTGGTTGGTTAGGACATCCTATCTTCAAAGATAAGGAGGGAAATGAGCTTTTTGTACGTCGTATGCCTACCTTTTTCGAAACATTTCCAGTAGTTCTGGTAGACAAAGAAGGAATTGTGAAAGCCGATGTGCCTTTTAGGAGGGCAGAATCAAAGTATAGTGTTGAACAAGTAGGTGTAACTGTTGAGTTCTATGGTGGTGGACTTGACAGGGTTAGTTTTGGCGATCCTGCTATAGTCAAAAAATATGCTAGACGTGCTCAATTAGGTGAAATTTTTGAATTAGATCGTGCTACTTTAAAATCCGATGGTGTTTTTCGTAGTAGTCCAAGGGGTTGGTTTACTTTCGGACATGCTACATTTGCTCTCCTTTTCTTTTCTGGACACATTTGGCATGGCTCTAGAACCCTATTCAGAGATGTTTTTGCTGGTATCGACCCGGATTTGGATTCTCGAGTAGAATTTGGAGCATTCCAAAAACTGGGAGATCCAACTACTAAGAGACAAGTGGTATGATATTGCTCTTATCTCTTCTCTAATCAATATTAGTACGAAAGCTATCTCCATAATTGTAAATTACGATCGAATCTATGGAAGCATTGGTTTATACATTCCTGTTGGTATCGACCCTAGGGATAATCTTTTTCGCTATTTTCTTCCGAGAACCACCCAAAATTCCGGGTAAAGGGGGAAAATAATTTTGCTTCTCCAAATCCTCATTCTTTTTCTCCCATCAAAGAGAGAATGACCTTCCCCATAGGGGAAGGTCATTCTCTCTATTAGTCCTCGTGATCCTCAAAAGGATCCCTAAGTTGTTCAGAGGGTTGCCCAAAGGCGGTGTATAGGGCATAACCAGTAAAGCTCACAAGTAAACAAGATATGGAGATGGCGACTAAGGTTGCAGTTTCCATTATTAGGTGATCCAATATCATGGTATGTTTACGATATAATAACAAAGTTAACAGATCTCAACCAATACAATAGTTTCTATGGCTACACAGACCGTTGATAATACTTCCAAAATAAAGCCAAGAGAAACCGGTGTAGGAACGTCCTTAAGACCGCTTAATTCGGAATATGGTAAAGTAGCTCCTGGATGGGGAACTACTCCTCTTATGGGTTTTGCAATGGCTCTATTTGCAGTATTCCTATCTATTATCTTGGAGATTTATAATTCTTCCGTTTTATTGGATGGGATTCCGGTTAGTTGGGGCTAGAGGAACTACAAAATCCGCCCGGCGAGCTCTTGAAGAAAAAAAAGAAGAACTGAGGGATCCAAACTCAGACCAAATAGGGGCTTTTAGTTTTTAGCTTATCTTGTTCCAATAGTTTGATCGTGTAATTACTTTTCTCTAAGGATTTTTGGAATATGGGTGTGCGACTTGTTGAAATCGATCCATATTTATAGTACAGAAGACCGATCTGTTATCTTCATCAAGATGGTCCTACCTCGTTGGATATTTAATTGATAGATTATTGAATCTCTAGAGCACGAGGTCTATCATAGATATGTTCCAGGAAGATTTGAACTATGGTTTGTACCTATCATTTCCTCGTCACCAGGCTTCCAATAAATAAATTGAAAGAGGTATTTCCTATAATAAATCGAAGGATCTATCCCCTTTCATAATTATGCTTATTATGATAAAAGAATGATATAGTATTTGATTTCTCTTAGTTAGCATATTTAATCGAGTGAGCGAAGATTAAAAGGTTATTACCCAAAGAACCTTTTGGGGATTTGATAAAATCATCGGGGTATAATTGAAATCTGAGGTTTGGATTGATTCATCTATTGAGATCTCGACAAGATAATTCCTATCAATCGTCTATATTAGTTCTTTTCTAGGGAACTGATATCATACGAATAGGGTAAAAGATCGTTCAAAGGGCCTATAGTGATTTATCATAGGGATGAGCCGACTTGAAATTTTGGCACTATTTTCAATTTTGGCACTATAGATAGAGTTTTCTAATAGAAATGCTGGATTGTTTTGAATCATCCTCATTTCCCCAGCCGGTCAGGCAACGAACCATCAAGTATCTCGATATTTTCTCCAATTTAGATATTTGTGTCCAAAAGCATTTGCGTGTTCTTGTTTAAGCCGTGTGAAGGGAAATTCTCATGTACGGTTTTCAGAGGGGGAATTGAGGTTTACCTATCTCAATAAAGTATACGATTGGTTCGAAGAGCGTCTCGAGATTCAGGCGATTGCGGATGATATTACCAGTAAATATGTTCCTCCTCATGTCAATATATTTTATTGTCTAGGGGGGATCACACTTACCTGTTTTTTAGTACAAGTAGCTACTGGTTCTGCTATGACTTTTTACTATCGTCCGACCGTTACAGAAGCTTTTGCCTCTGTTCAATACCTAATGACCGAAGTTAACTTTGGTTGGCTAATCCGATCAATCCATCGATGGTCAGCAAGTATGATGGTTCTAATGATGATTCTGCACGTATTCCGTGTTTATCTCACAGGTGGATTCAAAAAACCCCGTGAATTAACTTGGGTCACGGGTGTAATTTTAGCTGTGCTAACCGTATCTTTCGGTGTAACTGGTTATTCTTTGCCCTGGGATCAAATTGGTTATTGGGCAGTGAAAATTGTGACCGGTGTGCCCGAGGCTATTCCTGTAATAGGATCTCCTTTGGTAGAGTTATTACGCGGAAGTGTTAGCGTGGGTCAATCTACCTTGACTCGTTTTTATAGTTTACACACTTTCATATTACCCCTTCTTACTGCTGTATTTATGCCAATGCACTTTCTAATGATCCGTAAGCAGGGTATTTCAGGTCCTTTATAGAGAGGAAAGATAGATTGGAAATAACTATTCATAATTTCTTGTTCCGAGTAACAACGGTAATATATCATCGCCAGGAATATTTCTTATTCAAAAATGGGAATATCCATAGAAAATAGAGAATAGGGTCCTCGGATTTCTCCTTTCGATTTTGGAGTATTATTTATCCAATACAAACAAATAATTGGAGTAGATTCTCAGACGGAGAAGATGGATTATGGGAGTGTGTGACTTGAACTATTGATTAGGCCATGCAGATACTTTCTCCGATCTACCACATAAATATTTCTGGTAAAATGTGTCTCTGTCCCAATTTCCTTATCAGAAATAGGAAGTTTAGCACCTGGGTGGAAAGAAAGGCATCGGTCCATTTGTTCCGTTCCAAGAGAATTCTTTCTATGATCGAATCCGGATCAGGAAGGGCTCCGTGAGATCCGGTCAATGGGGTAATATTTTCATATAATAAATAATTGGACCATATGACTTTACTTATCCTTTTCATAGTATGAAAATGCATCCATTTCCCTTGCATCCATTTCGATGGGAAAACTATCGGAGTTAAAGAAGGGATCTAAGGAAGGAGAGAGGTCGGATCAATAACAAGTCAATACCTTGTATGCTAAAAAACCTTTGAGGTCTATTAGAGGTCTATTCGTGGTGATAAACACAAATTACAAGGACTAAGATGGTCCAAAAGGCATATCGATCATGATCGAATTTGTGAGCTTACTTGGGTAATGAGCATTTAACTGGAATAATAAAATTACCAATGATGGATGATCATAGACATTATTAGTTCCTATTCTTCCAATCCGTCTTCCATCACGGGAAAAAAAGTGATATATACTCCCTCCAGTTATTGTTCGAGCCGGATGATCAAAATCGGCATGTCCGGTTCTTTCGGGGGATAGATCCATAGGGATCTACTTATCCCAATAACAAAGAAACCTGACTTGAATGATCCTGTATTAAGGGCTAAATTAGCTAAAGGTATGGGACATAATTATTATGGAGAGCCCGCTTGGCCCAATGATCTTTTATATATTTTTCCAGTAGTAATTTTAGGTACTATTGCATGTACAATAGGTTTAGCGGTTCTAGAACCATCAATGATTGGTGAACCAGCAAATCCATTTGCAACTCCTTTGGAGATATTACCCGAATGGTATTTTTTCCCTGTATTCCAAATACTTCGTACAGTACCTAACAAATTATTAGGTGTCCTTTTAATGGGCTCAGTACCCGCGGGATCATTGACGGTACCTTTTCTAGAGAATGTTAATCAATTTCAGAATCCATTTCGTCGTCCAGTAGCTACAACAGTATCCTTGATCGGTACTGCAGTAGCCCTTTGGTTAGGTATTGGGGCAGCGTTGCCTATTGATGAATCTTTAACTTTAGGTCTTTTCCAATTTGATCTAACTGTCGAATACAAAAATATTTCAAATTTTTATTCATATATCTAGGGAGTAGTTGCTTTAAGACAAATTATATCTCCCTAGATATACCCATCTTGCCAGAGATTTATTTCAAATATTCCATGAAATAGAGATATGTAAAAGATTTGAAATGAAATGATTCTCATGACTCTCCAGAAACACTTGGGGAAAGGAAATGAATGAAGAGATGGAATGGAACCAACCATTTAATGAACCCGAAACTAATTCCTGGGTGGATCAATTGCAAAACGTTTTTGTAGAACTTCCAATACCTGTTCGACAGATTCCTTCCCGAAGTGTTCAATTCTCATCAGATCTTCTCGACTGTAATTTAAGAGGTCCAATAATGTATGTATATTGGCTCTTCTGAGGCAGTTATAGGTTCTGGGGGGTAACTCTAATTGGTCAATGAAAATATGTTGAAATGCAATTTTTTCTTTCGTTTCCCTCGTATCAGTCAATACGTGCGAAAGGGGGAAGGGAGGCATATTAGACCCTTTTCTATTGTTCATTCCATCGATGTTCTGTTCCTCTCCATGCAGGAAGGGAATCAATAAGTCGATCAAATTTCGAGAAGCTTCATAAAGTGCCTCTCTAGGAGTTAACCCCCCATTCGTCCATATTTCCAGGAAAAGGACTTCTCGTATTTCATTTCGGCTCCCATAGGAATGAATACTATAATTCGCATCGGGAACAGGCATAAAAACAGCATCTATAGGAAAAATTCCGTCCTGATAATTATTTGGACTATGTATAATATATCCGCGATTTTTTTCAATTCGTAATCTTATATCAGAAGTAATTGATTTAGTAAGTCTAGCTATATGTTGTGTAGTATCAATTATTTTCACAGAAGGTGGTAATATGATATCTTGAGCAGTTACATTTCTGGGTCCAACGATATAGATAGAAGCTTCTCGGATTCCGTACGAATCACTTCTAAGTACAATTTCTTTTAGATTCATCAAAATGTCATGTACTGATTCTTCAATACCTATTATCGCGGAATATTCATGTTTTATGTTCTCCAATTTAACACGTGTGATACATGTTCCTTCTACTTCTCCAAGTAAAGCTCTTCGCATTGCGATGCCTATTGTATCGGCTCGACCCTTGCGGAGCGGGGATAGAGCAAAACGGCCATAATGAAGACGCTTACTGTATGCTCTGGATTCGATGCACTTCCATCGTAGTGTCTGAATAGAGACTGAGATTTCATCTCGAATCATACCAAGATTATTTGATTAGATCATTAAATCATTTCTTTCTCTTGAAATTCATTCAATTCTTACACACGTCTCTTTTTGGGAGGTCTATATCCATTATGTGGCATAGGGGTTACGTCACGTACAAAACTTAATAGTATGCCACTTCTACGAATGGTTCGTAATGCTGTATCTCTCCCCCGACCAGGGCCACTTATCATAACTTCTACTCGTTCCATACCCCGATCCATTAATGTACGAATAACATTTTCTGCTGCAGTCTGGGCAGCAAATGGTGTACCTCTCCTTGTGCCTTTGAATCCACAGGCACCGGCAGAAGACCAAGATAAAACTTGTCCCCGTACATCTGTAACAGTCACAATGGTATTGTTAAAACTTGCTTGAACGTGAATAACTCCTTTGAGTACTCGATGTTCATTCCTACGTGAACCAATTCTTCTTGTAGTTTTTGACATATTAATCATTATGGGTTCAGTTCAAAAAATGCATATCGAAATCTATTTTACCGCTAGATCCGTTCATTGATATAGAAGAGAATTACCCCTGTTTTTGCTTATGTCTCGGATTGGAACAAATTATCATAACTCGTTTCCGTCTGCGAATTGGTCGACATTTTCCACAAATTCTACGAATAGAAGCACGAATTTTCATATTTGTGACCCTCCAATTTGCTCATATTACATTTTGTTCCCTGAGAAATTCCATTGAATCTATGATTCTCGATCCCTATCAGATGTTCAAAAGGTGATTCAATCGTTTGAAGATTTGTTGCTAAGTCTATATATTATACGTCCTTTGGTTAAATCATAAGCACTTAATTCAACCTTGACCCTATCTCCTGGTAGTATTCGTACGGAATTACGTCGAATCCTACCTGAAATATGAGTCAGAATCTGACATCCATTATCTGTCAGAACTCGAAACATACCGTTGGGGAGTGATTCAGTGACCAAACCTTCCGCATGGATCAAATTCTGTTTGTTCATCGAATCTCCTCCTCTTTTGATAAAAAAAATTGACTAACGTGCTTGGATTAATATGAATGGTGTCTCGAACCAAACTTGCTCCGATTTGAATACCATGGGGATATCTTACAGAATCAATATTTTTGGACAAAATTGAGATTAATTACCATACATAACATAATATTTCTCCTCCAATTTTTTTCTGTCGAGCTTCTCGATCCGTCAAAATTCCTTGGGAAGTAGAAAGAATTACGATCCCCATTCCACCTAGAACTTTTGGAATTTCTCGATAATTGGAATAAATTCTTAAACCAGGTTTGCTGGTACGCTTTGACGTGGTTATATATGTCCTTTTCTTCCTTCTCCGATATTTTGAAGTCGATATAAAAAAAGATTTTTGGCCTTCCTGATGTTCCCTAACATCTTCTATAAAACCTTCTCGTAAAAGGATCCTTCCAACGTTCCTGGTTATATTAGTAGCTGTTACTCGAACTGTTCCTTTTTCTGCCATGTCGGCATTTCTTATAGAAGTAATTAGATTGGCAATAGTATCGTTACCCATGACGAACGAATTCTTAGGAATTCCTGGTCTCGATATAAAAGGCATGTTCGATCTTCTTCGAGGAATATGCCTGAGGTGCAATGAATTGATCCATGTACCATTTGATGAACTATCAGTAAGTAGAAGATTTCTACAAGATCTATCAGTACTTATAAGACTTCGGGAGCCAATGAAACTATTTTCGTGAAATTCAATTGTCTCAATTCCTGAGCAACCGGACCAAAAACTCGAGTTCCTTTTGGATTTCCTTCCTGATCAATGACAACTGCTGCATTGTCATCAGATCGTATCATCATTCCATTGTCACGTTCAAGTTCTTTACAGGTGCGTATAACTACGGCTCTAACCACTTCCGATTTTTCCAGGGGCATGTTAGGTACTGCTTCTTTAATTATAGCAATGATAACATCACCTATATGAGCGCATTTACGATTACTTGCTCCTAGAACTCGAATACACATTATTTTTCGGGCTCCACTGTTATCCGCTATATTCAAATAAGTTTGAGACTGAATCATTTTTCCTCCAAAAGATTTGTTACCTCGGCAGATAACATTAAAAGAAAGAAAAGAAAGAGTTCTTACGAACTAGTAATATTCTTCCACCAGAAATAGCTCTTTTATTCTGTATGGGTTAAGTAGTAACAAATTGAGTACGTATAGGCATTTTGTATGCAGCTATTCTAGCAGCTGCTCTAGCGACGGTTTCGGATATTCCGCCCATTTCATAAAGTATTCGACCTGGTCTGACGACAGATACCCAATATTCGGGAGATCCTTTCCCGGAACCCATACGTGTTTCTGCAGGTCTCATTGTAATAGGTTTGTCGGGAAATATACGTACCCATATTTTTCCGCCACGACGGGCATAACGAGTAATCGTTCTTCGTCCGGCTTCTATCTGCCCAGATGTGATCCAAGCAGGTTCAAGTGCTTGAAGAGCGAATCTACCAAAACAAATGCGATTGCCGCGATAAGATACTCCTTTCATTCTTCCCCTATGTTGTTTACGAAATTTTGTTCTTTTTGGGTTATAGTCGATGGTTTATAGTATTTTGATCCCATCTCTAATCCAGAACCGGACATGAAAGTTTCTTCTCATCCGGCTCCTCGTGAATAATCTATGTCAAATTGGACTGTAGTTTCTATTTATATATAAATGAGTCTATATCTACGCATTACGCATATCGTATATAGAATCTAATTTACAGGACGAATAACTCTTTTATTTCCATCCAATAATCTTAATAAATAATGTCACAGGCGAATATTAACTCTTCCGGTATTTGCTCCATGGGGTCGACTTACTTATAGACTCCAATGAGATTAATTCGTTTTCGGTTTATTTCGCCATCCTATCCAATGAATGATTAAGATTCCTATATGATCTTATGCAGTCATAGGTTCCATCGTTCCATAGCTTCTATCTAAATGCCCAGGTCTTCCCTCCGCAATGGAGCTTTATTTTCATCTGTTACGGAATCAATTTCCTTAGTTTCCATCGACCCGAAGCTCTTTCTCCTTCATAAACTGAATCCCTTCAATCTTGCTTGAATGAATCAGGATGATTCTTATGCTTTATCACACTGCTTTTCGGAGGGTAATTAATGAACCATACAATATTGGGAGAAGATTTCATTTCTCCTTCTTTTTTTTTTCTTTTTCCGCATTACCAAACACCTTTATCGCTTCACGAGAGATAAAAATATCATTTTTTCTATCGTGGAAGAAAGTATTTTTGAGGTGATAGTATCTACCCATAGTTATTGGATCTTGGCAATATGAAGCAATGAGTTAGTCTCTAGTTTATTTATACCAGAGACCAATCCGTTCTTATTTCGAGTTCTCCATAACTCCGGAAAAGAATGAAAAGCTCGATTCCAACGAGTCGCACACTAAGCATAGCACGGTTCCGAAATGGTAAATCTAATTTCTATTTGATCTGATAAAATTGATGATCCATGATCGGGCAGATTGGGAAAAAGACCAATTATTCCTAATCCTCTAAGATCCAAATTTTTATCCCTAAAACTCCATAGATGGTTTGAACCGGATAATAACAATAATCAATCCTAGCCCGAATTGTCTGTAGGGGAACCCTATCTCCCCTGTCCCATTCGACCCGGGCAATTTCCTTTCCGTCGAGACGTCCTGCAATTTGGATCTGAATACCTTCTACATCTTCCCGTTCAGCCAGTTCAATAGCTTTCTTCATTGTTTTTCTGAATGGAACTCTATTCTCTAGTTGTAGGGCAATATACTCCGCAAGAATATTAGGTTTTCTATATGGTTTTGCAACTTTTTCTATAGCAATGTGAAGTTTTCGGTCCACAGAATTGAGCATATTTAGTACATCGTTTCTTAATTTTTCAATTCCTTGACCCCTACCTTCTATTAACAACAAGTTGGGAAATCCAATATAGATTTTTATCTGAATCAAATCGATCTTTCTGCGAATCTCTACACGTGCAATTCCTCCATAATTCGAGGAGCTCTTTATATGTGTTCGTACATAGTTTTCAATGCAAGTACGTATTTTTTGATCTTCTCGGAGATCTTTGGAATAATTCCTTTGTTGTGCGAACCAATGGGAACGATCATTTTGGGTTACACCAAGTCTAAAACCAAGTGGATTTATTTTTTGTGCCATACATATCCTCTTTTTCGGGAGTCTATTGACATAATCGGATCATTCGATCTGGAGATTTCCTCCGATACAATAGTTATATGACAAGTGGGTTTCTGTATTGGATAACCACGTCCCTGAGCTCTAGGTTGAACCCTTTTTAAAACAGCACCTTCATTCACTTCGACTCTACCAACGAGTAAATTGGCTTTGTTCAAACCCATATTGTGATTTGCATTCGCCGCCGCAGAATGAATTAATTGTGATATCGGATAACAGGCCCCATAAGGCATCAGTTCCAGTATCATAAGTGCTTGTCCATATGAACGACCACGAATTTGATTAATTACTCTACGTGCTTTATGAGCAGACATACGTATATTTCTCGCCAAAGCTCGTATCTCCGGACCTGGACTATTATTTCCCATTGACTCCATCCTCCCCAATGAATGACAAACAAGTATCTCTCAATTAACGACGAGATTTCTTATCGTTTCTCGCATGTCCCTGAAAAAGTAGAGTAGGTGCAAATTCCCCCAATTTGTGGTCTACCATACGATCTGTTACATAAATGGGTAAATGTTCCCTCCCATTATGAACAGCAATTGTATGACCGATCATTGCGGGTACAATGACAGAGGCCCGGGACCAAGTCACTATTATCTTCTTTTCTTCCTTTATGTTTAGATTTTGAATTTTCCTCAATGAATGATTAGCCACAAAAGGATTTTTTTTCAGTGAACGTGCCATGATCAATTACCTTTCTTTCCTTTTTTTTTTTTTTATGGATATCCAACCATTCTTACTCACGTCGACGAAGGATTGAAGCATCACTGTATCTATTCCTCTTCCGACTTTTCTTTCCAAGCGCACTATAGCCCCAGGGGGTCACGGGTTTTTTCCTGCCAATTGGGGTTCTTCCTTCCCCACCTCCATGAGGATGATCTACAGGGTTCATAGCTACTCCTCTTACCTCAGAACGCTTACCTAACCAACGTTTAGCTCCAGCTTTACCGAAACTTCTATTGTTTGCAGTGATATTACCCACTTGTCCAATTGTTGCTGAGCAGTTCTCAGATATTAAACGAACTTCTCCAGAAGGTAATCTTAATGTGGCCGATCGATCTTCTTTTGCGATCAGTTCTGCTACAGCACCTGCCGCTCTAGCTAATTGTCCACCCTTTCCAAGTGTTATTTCTATGTTATGTATAGCCGTGCCTAAGGGCATATTGGTTGAAGTAGATTCTTATTCCGATGAATAAAAATCCCTTCCCAAACTGTACAAGCCTCTCTCAGGGCATACAGCTTTCTGGATGTATATGAGATGATATTCATTCACATATATTGATTAAATAGAATCGAGATTAGAAAGGGCCTCTATTTATTGCATTCTCTATGTCCCGATTCTCTACATCCTAGGTCTCTCTATTCCATCATCTGGCTTGTATTCTTTATGTAGCATTCAGAATGAATGACTTTATCAAATTACGCTAATACTTTCGTATGTTATGGATAACGTAGGAGGCATATTCAACATCTTTTTATCTTCTCTCTCTTTCTACTTTTTTTCCTCTCCCCATCTTTTCCTTTTGGGAATTATTACCACTGTCCAGCTCCGAATCTGCCTCTGACCATCAGATCAAATGTGAGTAACTTGTCTTTTTCGAGGGTGCCTCTATCCCATTTTGTTCATGCTTCGGACAAACAATCTGGTCCTCTCCATATTATCATATCTTCGAAACCAATGATCTGATACGAACAATTTTTGGATCCAATCACCTGCTGTCATTTATCCTCAGTTTCCCTTTGGGGTTCGTCCCGTAAAAGTGTCCTAGTTGGATCAGTGATAGATTTATAGGTTTTGCTGTAAACCCAATCGGTTGCTTCCGATCACGTGAATTAATAATTCAAACCGCACTCAGAGGTAAGGCATTTCCTATTGATATAGGAGCTTTTGGACCAGAAAGAATAGTATCTCCAATCATGACCCCTCTGGGATGCAGAATATACATCTTATCGCCATTCTTGTAGTGCACCTTGCAAATGTATGCACTTCGATTAGGGTCGTATTCTATGGTCACAATTTTTCCCGATATGTTTTCCTTATTCCGTCGAAAATCAATTTGACGATACAGACGCTTGTGACCCCCTCCCCTGTGTCTTACGGTAATAATTCCTCTTCCATTACGACCTTTCCCACAATGATGCTGTCCAGAGGTCAATTTTTTCTGCGGATCAAACTGCACTCTTCCATCGAAACCTGATACAGATCTATTGCGTGTGTCTGGAGTTAAAATTCTATATGAACGGATGGCCATTTAGTTTCAATTTTGAATTCTTATTGTTCTGAAAAGAGTGGAATAGAATCACCGGGTTTAAGTGTAATAATCATACGTTTACAACGTATTGGATGTCCTATCATTGACCCTCTCTTTCCTCCTTTTTCAGGGAGGCGATAACTGTTCATAGCTATCACTTTCACATTGAAGAAATGCTCAATCCAATTTTTAATCTTTGTTTTGTTCGATTGCGAATCGACGTTAAAAGTATATTGATTCCTTTCTAATAGACGAATACTTTTCTCCGTAAGTACTGGATATTTCACTTCATCCATAAATTTTTATCCCTCCTCTCGTTTTTCTATTTTTTCTTCCTTTTACCTTTTTTCCCGTAATGCCTGTAGTTATTATTATATCGAATCATAAACAAATTGAATTATACAGATATATCATAGGTTAGGTATGGAAGTTATGCACGAACGTAATGCTCACAACTTTCCTCTGGATCTAGCTGCTGTTGAATCTATTTCAATAGGCGGATAATACTCTGATGGATTGTTATCGTGTATTGCTTAACTGAACAGTACCAAGCCTTTCAATAAAATGAAAGGTTTGGTATTCTTCAAATGTTTGTTGTTATCCCTCCTACTTTTTCCCATTCCATAAAGAATGAATATGTGCAGTTCCCCTGCATCCAGCAGGAATTGAACCCGCGAGTTCGCCAATTATGAGTTGGGCGCTTTAACCATTCAGCCATGGATGCTGGATAAAGATCATCAACATATTCATTCTATAATATGAGTATAGACTCAGATCTTAAATTGGGTAGTTCGGGACCCAATCACATTCTTTCTCTCATACTTTATTAATGTAAAGTATTATCAATAGACATTCCAGTAACATTTCATTGAATTAACTTTGTAATAAGCCATGGTCGAAACGAACAAGAATATGTGAATCAATTATAATTGATTGTATTGATTGTTCGGTCCTTTGGTCTTCCACCCGTGGTGGGTGGGAGAATGATGAATAACTTGACGGAAAAGGGTAAGAATTGAATCTATTTAAAAGGAGTATATTCCTGTTCCTATTTCCCAAATAGAATACTTTCTGGCTGGATATTTTCATTAATATCTAGCCTCATTCTTACCTATTCTTGCATCCTTGATTTCCGGAGCTTTGGCCCCTACTGGTCAAGAACCGGACTACTAGTTACGAATCAGGTATCGAACCAATGGAAGATACTTGGATCCGATCTAGGATCATTATATGTTCGCTCCAGTTCTTGTTGTTCCTAATGTTGGAACAGTCTCCCTTTATTTATGGGCTATGAGTTCTAGTATACAGGGTATATCCACATTTATAGGATCTTCAATTCTCGTGCTTATTTTCATCGTTGTTCAGTTCATGCGTGGCAAAAAGGAGCATTGGAATAGTCCTCAGTTTCCGAGTATTCGGGGGGGGGGGGGAGGGAAGTAGAAAATAACATAAAGCCAATAATTGTCCTATAGAGTTACCTTTACTCGATCAAACAATTTTGAATCCAGGTATTTCAACTACCCCAAACGATCTGTCGAGCGAATTGGACCAGACTCTCCAGTTTATGGCCGCTCCTTTACGGTACTAGTTGTGGTTCCATCGAATTCGCTTCATTAATAGGTTCGCAATTCGACTCCGATCGTTACGGTTCGGTACCAAGATCTGGTCCTGGACGAGCTGACCTCATTGTAACAGCGGGGACTGTGACCATGAAAAAGGCTCCTTCTGTAGTGAGATTGATTATACGAACAAATGTCCGAACCAAAATATGTATATGTAGTTGCCATGGGAGCATGTACTATTACAGAGGAATGTTTGGTACAGATTCTTATAGTACCGTTCGCGGAGTAGATAAGTTAATTTCTGTGGATGTCTATTCGCCGGGTTGCCCACCTGAACCAGAGGCTATTATAGATGCTATAACGACACTTCGTGAAAGAAAAGAAAGCTCGATGGATATATGAGGACCGAGCTCCAACAAGGAAAGAAGAAAATATTTCACTATAAATAATAGGTTTCATCATGTTGGATCCAGTATTCATATTGGGAACTATGATCAAAAGTTATTACATCAATCTTCTGAACCTCAATTCGATTCTACTTTCGAGATACCCTCTGAAACGTTTGGATCTACTTCAACCCTGCAATTATAGATCTATCGTTTGGATAATACATTCCATTTCGGTTCGGACGGGATGAATAGATTCCAACTAGTATCGGAGCCGAATTCTTATCCATTCAATTCTTCCATATTCCCGGATATGGAAGAGAGATGGATTAACGAATACAAATATTTTATTGACACATCAGAAATGCGCCAATCACGCGCACACGATGTACGAGAACCAAAAGGAGGATTCGATTGATTTTATACTAGAGCTTATAATAGATTCTATTTCCACCGTAAAATATTGCCCTCTGAGTTCTCGATCCTACTTTTTTATATGTAAGGAGTATCGGGATTCAATTGGAACGGACAGGGAGGGACAATATGAGCAAAGAAGAGGGAGAGAACAGAATAGATGGATTCATCTATCTATTTTGATCGGGGTATCTCCGTATGTACATATAGATACGTATCTGTCAATATCCATGTACCCATATCCATCTAGCTAGAATAGATAGATATGGATACATGGATATTGACATCTTGCCAGGAACCAGATTTGAACTGGTGGCACGAGGATTTTCAGTCCTCTGCTCTACCAACTGAGCTATCCCGGCTCTTCCCTGTGGATCATCCTGGTACAAGGTTTGAACTTGTGTCAACTAAAAATAAGGAAAAAAAGGATTTTTCCTAGTTTTTAGAATAATCTTTATTATTTTCGATCTGGAAGCCACTAATATGATAAAAAATTGACCGCGATCGAATAATTTCCAAATGATATCATCTATGTGGATCATATATCACAAAATGATTTTATCATATGATCAACTGATCAACCCAACTTTTCATAAGATGGATGGAAAGATTCATGTTCTAATTTCTTCTCTTCATGAATAAATAAAATAGTGAGGTAAAAGAATCGAGAAGTGAGAATGGATTCGAACTAACGGAATTGGAGAAAATAGATCAGTCGTTCGGGAACGAACCTGGGTGGGGATAGAGGGATTTGAACCCTCACGGTCTATAAAGCCAACGGATTTTCCTCCTACTGCAATTTGCATTGTTGTTGACATTGACACGTAGAATTGGACTCTATCTTTATCCTCGTCCAACCATTAATTCCAAAAACTGATTCAACTCTCTATCTAGAGTAGATAAGTTCATAATTGGATTACTTAATGTAAAATCATTACTTCAACTCGAATCTGGCATCTATCTTACGAAGAAAATGCTTGGAAGGATTCAAGTTCTGATCGCGAGTTTTGTGTTATATAACATTCCCACTTTCGAGGTGTAAATAGAGCGTTCTATAAATACAGTATTGGACCAAATGAGATTCATTCGTTAGAATAGCTTCCATTGAGTCTCTGCACCTATCCCCTTCCTATCCTAGGAGAAGAAACCATTGTCTCCATGAACCGGATTTGGCTCAGGATTACCCATTCAATATATCCCAGGGTTCCCTGGATTTGGAAGCTATCACTTGGTAGGTTTCCATACCAAGGCTCAATTCGATCAAGTCCGTAGCGTCTACCAATTCCGCCATATCCCCTTATCAGAGAACGAGATCATACCTTGATCTAATCCTATTATGTAATCTTCATCAGCGTTATTCATTGGATATTTGCTCAATATTGGATGAGAGAAATATCATCCCCTACTCCTCTTCTCTCGCCATCTCTATCTCTACCCCAATCGAATATGACTGGGAATCATTATATTATTTCTGCATTTTCAATGCAATGTTATTATCCTCCCCTAGTCGATTTGGAATAGTGAGTAAAACGATCGATATCAATTGACCCTTACTTCCCTTTTCTTTCCCTTGAAGGAATCTACATTCAGACGATGTTCCGTTGTAATTTTAATCTGGATTGCGTCATTGAATCTGATTCGCGCTATAATTGTTAGGATTCCAAAAGAATCTATAGATCTCACGCCAATGAAATGAGGAGTTATATTCCATTGAGCCTGCTTAGCTCAGAGGTTAGAGCATCGCACTTGTAATGCGATGGTCATCGGTTCGATCCCGATAGCTGGCTCTTTTCCGTTCCTCTCATTCCCATAATCCACAAAGTTTTGGGAGGATCACGATGGAATGGAGAATACCCTTCCGATTGTTCGTCGGGTCCGTTATGCCGTGATCACTTACTCCCAACTAGGAACGGGATGAATGATTGGAACTATTAGGATCTTTGGAGAAAGATCTTCATTCTCTATATAAAATAATTCCAGTACTCGTACGGGTTATACTATCCTTTCTTCTTTCCAGCACTAATTGTTAATTGAATAAGGAGTTTCTATGTCCCGTTATCGGGGACCTCGTTTAAAAATAATACGTCGTCTGAAAACTTTACCAGGGCTAACTAGTAAAAGACCCAAATACAGAAATGATTCTATAAACCGGTCTTCTTCCAGGAAAATCTCTCAATATCGTATCCGGCTAGAAGAAAAACAGAAATTGCGTTTTCATTACGGACTAACGGAGCGACAATTACTGAAATATGTTCGTATTGCTAGAAGAGCCAAGGGATCAACGGGCCAGGTCCTATTGCAATTACTTGAAATGCGTTCGGATAATATTATTTTTCGATTGGGTATGGCTCCCACCATTCCCGGAGCTAGACAATTAGTTAATCATGGACATATCCGGGTCAATGACCATATGGTAGATATACCAAGTTACCCTTGCAAACCTCAAGATGAGATTACTATAAGAGATCAACAAAGATTGAGGACTATTATTAGGAAGAATATAGATCTGTTACAGAGGGATAAATTGCCAAATCATTTGACTTTTAATTCGTTACAATATAAAGGATTCATCAATCAAATAATAGATAGTAAATGGATCAGTTTGAAGATTAATGAATTGCTGGTCGTAGAGTATTATTCCCGTCAAGCTTGAATCAAGAATGAAATGAAAAGGAGGGGTTGGGTTGCTGGACATCTGGAAATTATGTTCTTCTCCCTTCTTTTTCCCCTCCCCAAAGGGGACATTTTATAATCCTTCCGTACGTTACATTAGAATCTTGTTATCCACGATACTTTTATTGCTTCTTAAAATGGTCTTTACCTTTCCCATACCACGAACCAATGTTCATTCTATTTTCTATATCACAAATAGAAGGAGATTGATCCCGGAATTAGGAGATCGTCCTATTGGGATTCAATAGATTGGAAAAACAATGGATGAGAAGAAAATAGTAAGGCGAAGATACGGAAAGAGAGGGATTCGAACCCTCGGTAAGCAGAAGCCTACATAGCAGTTCCAATGCTACGCCTTGAACCGCTCGGCCATCTTTCCTATGAGATCTATCGGTTTTCATTAACAAAATTAGTAAATAGCAACTTCCTTACAAAGTCTTTTTGTTCGGGTACGAACAGTTCCATCTTTTGGAAAAAAATAGATAATAAATAAGGTAATTATTCAATCTCCCCCGGAAAGACAAAAGGACATTTTATCAAACTTCCTCCTATTTTAGGAAATCCTCAATCATCCCTGTTGATTTGACGATCTTATTCGGATTGCCTAATCAATAATTTTAGACAGATTAATTGATCCATTCCATATGATGATCATATATGGATCTGTAGTGATCGTGTTATCAATTGTATGAGAACTAATTCTTTTGCAATGATCCTGTGTCATGCATGATGACCATATTTTTCCCGATATTCCTTTATCTATATGGATATGTGCACACAATTGCTAGGTGGGCATTTCATTCTCATTATGCAATGCTCGATCGTTTAACTCCTTCTTTGTTCGGATCATGATCGAACTGGACTTCTCGAGTTTACCGAATCTAGTATTCTTTTAATACGAATCTTTTTTTTTTCCATTATTATTCATCAATATTACTAATGAACAATTATTGAAAATATTCCCTATCTATTCCCATTTTGAAAAATCAATTGGAATAGATAGAATGAGAACATATTTACGATTGTAAGGAAATAAATTTTATGGTATTGTGCACCAGAAAAAATTTCGTTCATGGAATCATTTGCGTAAGGGAATGAAGGAAATTATAAAATCTGTAATTGACTATGCCTAGATCTCAGAGAAATGACAATTTTATTGATAAGACCTTCACAATTGTAGCGGATATCTTATTGCGAATAATCCCGATGGCTCCGGGGGAAAAAGAAGCATTTACCTATTACAGAGATGGTGTGATTTGATATTTTTTCCGTTCTTATTTTTTTGGGAAAGAAAAGGTATTCGGGAATAAAAATTGGGTAAAATAAAACTTACGCTCAGTGAAGGTGAGTTCTGGAGATAGAACAATTCCTTCTGTCGTGTATCCCCGGTCAATGCAGCCTTAGATGCTCTCATCTCCTGAGGATTTTAGTACCGAGCGAAAGGTTACACCTATGCAATAGGCCTTGCTTGTATAGTTTAACCTATCTGATAGGCGCGCATGGGGGGAGAAAGCACTACGTATGGAAATCAACAACACAAAAGCTTCGTTATAGCCCATATGCATTACCCTTTTCCGAAGGGTAGTGAGAATGGTTGGGACAACAAACATCCATCTCGTTTGTACTTCGGATACCCCTATCATGGAACCATCGGAGATTGTTGAAGTGATTAATCCCCGGAGAATACAGGGCGTTAAGAACAAAGAAATTGTTAGAGGTTCCATTCCTAGTACTAAGATCCTTGGTGTTCGGAAAAGAATCTTTGCAAGAAGGATGGCTAGAGATTCATTGGAAATACACTAGCCCCTGTTAATTCATAATATTGGGTCAGAATCTTTTTTCTTTTTTCAATTCCACGGATTACTCCCCGTATTACGTACTGTAAAGAAAGGAGGAGCCGTATGAGGTGGGAATCTCATGTACGGTTTTGAAGCGGAGATCATTTCAATGGAATGAACGACCGTAACGGATGTCAGCTCAATCGGAAGGGGAATATGCGGAAGCTTTACAAAATTATTATGAAGCTATGCGACTGGAAACTGACCCTTATGATCGAAGTTATATACTATATAATATAGGTCTTGTCCATACAAGTAATGGGGAACATACGAAGGCTTTGGAATATTATTTTCAAGCATTAGAACGGAACCCATCCTTACCACAAGCTCTTAATAATACGGCCTTGATCTGTCATTACGTGCGGCTATCTGTACCATAGAATAACTTAGTTAATAACTACTACGGGTAAGAACAAAAGAAAAGGCTTTCTACATATGCACCGTCCCAAGTAACGGTTTTTATAAGCTGTAGCAAAAAAAAACATCTCTCATAGGAGCCCGAATATGAATAGATAGATAGAGCCTAAGTATTCCATGGATAAAAAATTAAATTGATGATGGAAGCACCATAAAGATCAATTATTGAAAGAAGGTTCGGGCTGATACGATCAAATCTGCTCATTGACAAGAATCAGGAATCAACTTATGTAATAGAGTCGATCTACTAAGCTATTGAGCAGTGGTGTAGCATCAGATCCTAAAGATGTGAAGTACTCCAGACGGAAAGTACTCTTCAAAAATTCTATATGGAACTGAGATAGTTACCTTGCAAAAAGACTTTTATTTGGACGATCAATCTGAAGTATATCTCTTCCTATACTTCATCTTTTTGAGGGTAGGAGAAAAGATAGAACCTGATCATTTAATTGATTGGAAGTGAAATCAGAAACTCATGTCATTTACTTTTTTTGGTCCTTTGGTTAATCTGAACTCCCAATGAATAATCTCCAATCCAAGAATATTTTGGAAATTTGGGTAGAGGACTAAAGAATAGTTGATTGAGCCGTATGAGGTAGGAAACTCTCAAGTACGGTTCTGAGGGAAGAAAACTTTTCCAAGTGGACCTATCCCGACCGAGGAGAACAGGCCATTCGACAGGGAGATCCTGAAACTGCGGAGGCTTGGTTCGATCAGGCTGCTGAGTATTGGGAACAAGCTATAGCACTTGCTCCAGGCAATTACATCGAAGCACAAAATTGGTTAAAGATTACAGGACGCTTTGGAGAATGATAATTTCTATTATCGGGAAATCGTTTGAATTAATATCTTATTTTCTCGAAATAAATGGAATTATTCCAGAATATTCCCCAAAATTAGATTCAATTCCGTCGGCATCTCATAGGAATATATTGACAATATAATAAATAATACCTTTTCTGGTTCTGGATTGTTAATGGATCTTCTTAATAGGGGTAAAATCCATCCGGAGATGTCTTTCATTAATGATCCATTAATAAAGATTTATAATGGATGGATGGTCTTTGATATGGAACATACGGAGGAGTATTAATAGGTGGATAAATATATATATATGGATATTATGGATATATATTTATCCATCTAGAACCATTGTAAAAATAACCGGTAAATGCTTTTGAAATTACACAAAAAGTCTTTTTTTGGGTCATAATAGCCCACAGTCCCTTAAGCACCTTAAAAATATGTCATAATAAAACTGAACACCTGCCTCAGATCGACTCCCGTATCATAGTAGCTCCAGTCATACACTAGAAAATAAGGGGAGAAACGAGTTGAGATATATCTCTCGGAAGTTAACTAATTCCTATTGGCAGGTTTCTTCTTATTTATGTCCCATCCGGAAAGGGGAGAATTCAATGATCATTCGTCCACCAGAACAACCAGAAGTAAAGGTCGTAGTGGAGAGGGATCCTGTCAAAACCTCTTTTGAGAAATGGGCCAAACCTGGTCATTTCTCAAAGACGCTAGCTAAAGGCCCTGAGACTACCACTTGGATTTGGAACTTACATGCTGATGCTCACGATTTTGATAGTCATACTGATGATTTGGAAGATATTTCTCGCAAAGTATTTAGCGCTCATTTTGGTCAACTAGCGATCATCTTTATTTGGCTAAGTGGGATGTACTATCATGGCGCTCGTTTCTCCAATTATGAAGCATGGCTGGCTGATCCAACTCACATCAAACCCAGTGCTCAAGTAGTTTGGCCAATAGTAGGTCAAGAAATATTGAATGGGGATGTAGGTGGAGGTTTTCGAGGGATACAAATAACCTCTGGGTTCTTCCAGATTTGGCGAGCATCTGGAATAACCAGTGAATTACAACTTTGCTGCGCTGCAATTGGTGCATTGATCTTTGCAGCGTTAATGCTTTTTGCTGGTTGGTTTCATTATCACAAAGCTGCCCCAAAATTGGCTTGGTTCCAGGATGTACAATCCATGTTGAACCATCATTTAGCAGGGTTACTAGGACTTGGGTCTCTATCTTGGGCAGGACACCAAATACACGTCTCCTTACCCATTAACCAACTTCTAGACGCTGGAGTGGATCCTAAAGAGATACCACTTCCTCATGAATTTATTTTGAATCGCGATCTTTTGGCTCAACTTTATCCCAGTTTTGCTAAGGGATTGACCCCATTTTTCACCCTGAATTGGTCGGAATATTCAGACTTTTTGACTTTTCGTGGAGGATTAAATCCAGTCACGGGGGGTCTGTGGTTGACCGATACTGCGCATCATCATTTGGCTATTGCAATTCTTTTCCTGATAGCCGGTCATATGTATAAGACCAATTGGATCATTGGCCATAACATCAAGACAATTTTAGAAGCTCATAAAGGTCCATTTACGGGGGAGGGCCATAAAGGTCTTTATGAGATCTTAACTACTTCATGGCATGCTCAATTAGCTATTAACCTAGCTATGTTAGGATCTTTAACTATTGTCGTAGCTCACCACATGTATGCGATGCCCCCCTATCCATACCTAGCTATTGACTATGGTACCCAACTCTCTCTGTTCACACATCATATGTGGATTGGTGGGTTTATCATAGTTGGCGCTGCTGCGCATGCAGCGATTTTTATGGTAAGAGACTATGACCCAACTACTCAATACAACAATTTATTAGATCGCGTTCTTAGACATCGTGATGCAATTGTATCACACCTCAACTGGGTATGTATATTCTTAGGCTTTCATAGTTTTGGTCTGTATATTCATAATGATACTATGAGCGCTCCAGGACGTCCTCAAGATATGTTCTCAGATACTGCTATACAATTACAACCTATTTTCGCTCAATGGATACAAAACACTCATGCTTCAGCACCTGGTTCAACAGCTCCTGGTGCAGCAGCGAGTACCAGCTTAACCTGGGGAGGTGGTGATTTGGTGACAGTAGGTTCCAAAGTGGCTTTGTTACCAATTCCATTAGGAACCGCGGATTTTTTGGTACATCACATTCATGCATTTACTATCCATGTGACTGTTTTAATCCTACTTAAAGGTGTTCTATTTGCCCGTAGCTCCCGTTTAATACCTGATAAAGCGAATCTTGGTTTTCGCTTTCCTTGTGATGGACCTGGGAGAGGAGGAACATGTCAAGTATCTGCCTGGGATCATGTTTTCCTTGGTTTATTCTGGATGTACAATGCAATTTCGGTAGTAATATTCCATTTCAGCTGGAAAATGCAGTCCGATGTTTGGGGTAGTATAAGTGATCAGGGAGTGGTTACTCATATCACGGGAGGAAACTTTGCACAGAGTTCCATTACGATTAATGGGTGGCTCCGTGACTTTCTATGGGCACAAGCCTCTCAAGTGATCCAATCTTATGGTTCTTCATTATCTGCATATGGTCTTTTATTTTTAGGTGCTCATTTTGTTTGGGCCTTTAGTTTAATGTTCTTATTCAGCGGCCGTGGGTATTGGCAAGAACTCATTGAATCTATCGTTTGGGCCCATAATAAATTGAAGGTTGCTCCTGCTATCCAGCCCAGAGCCTTGAGTATTGTACAAGGACGTGCTGTAGGAGTAGCTCATTACCTTCTGGGTGGAATCGTCACAACATGGGCGTTCTTCCTGGCAAGAATTATTGCAGTAGGATAATGGTTAGGAGGATTTGAAAAGCATTATGGCATCAAGATTTCCAAAGTTCAGCCAAGGCTTGGCCCAGGACCCCACTACTCGTCGTATTTGGTTCGGTATTGCGACCGCACATGACTTCGAGAGTCATGATAATATTACCGAAGAACGCCTTTATCATAAAATTTTTGCTTCCCACTTTGGTCAGTTGGCAATAATATTTCTGTGGACCTCTGGTAATTTGTTCCATGTGGCTTGGCAAGGCAATTTTGAAGCATGGGTACGCGATCCCTTACATGTAAGACCCATTGCTCATGCAATTTGGGATCCTCATTTTGGTCAACCAGCTATAGAAGCCTTTACCCGAGGAGGTGCTCCCGGTCCGGTCAATATTGCTTATTCTGGTGTTTATCAGTGGTGGTATACAATCGGCTTACGCACTAACGAAGATCTTTATACTGGAGCTATTTTCTTGCTATTTCTTTCTGCCATCTTTTTAATAGCGGGTAGGTTACATCTACAACCTAAATGGAGACCAAGTGTTTCATGGTTCAAAAATGCCGAATCCCGTCTAAATCATCATTTGTCAGGACTCCTCGGAGTCAGTTCTCTAGCTTGGACAGGGCATTCAGTTCATGTCGCTATTCCTGAATCAAGGGGAGAGCACGTCAGATGGGATAATTTTTTGAATGTATTACCGCATCCCCAAGGTTTAGAACCGCTTTTCACAGGTCAGTGGAATCTTTATGCTCAAGATCCTGATTCCAGTAGTCACTTATTTGGTACCTACCGAGGGGCAGGAACTGCTATTCTAACTCTTCTCGGAGGATTTCATCCACAAACTCAAAGTTTATGGCTGACTGATATCGCTCATCATCATTTAGCTATTGCATTTGTTTTTTCAATTGCTGGTCATATGTATAGAACCAACTTTGGGATTGGTCACAGTATGGAAGATATTTTGGAGGCACATGTTCCTCCAAGAGGCCTATTAGGACGCGGACATAAGGGTCTTTATAACACAATCAATAATTCTCTTCATTTTCAATTGGGTCTTGCTTTAGCTTCTTTGGGGGTTATCACTTCCTTGGTAGCTCAACACATGTATTCTTTACCCGCTTATGCATTCATAGCACAAGACTTCACCACCCAAGCTGCATTATATACTCATCATCAATATATTGCTGGGTTCATTATGACAGGAGCCTTTGCTCATGGAGCTATATTCCTCATTAGGGATTATAATCCGGAACAGAATAAGGATAATGTATTGGCGAGAATGTTGGAGCATAAGGAAGCTATAATATCTCATCTTAGTTGGGTTAGTTTATTATTAGGTTTCCATACCTTGGGACTTTATGTTCATAATGATGTTATGCTTGCTTTCGGTACTCCAGAAAAACAAATCTTGATCGAGCCCATATTTGCTCAGTGGATACAATCTGCTCATGGTAAGACCTTATATGGTTTCGATGTACTCCTATCTTCAACAAGTGGTCCAGCATTCGAAGCAGGTAAGAGCATATGGTTACCCGGTTGGTTGAATGCTATAAATGATAATAAGAATTCATTGTTCTTAACAATCGGTCCTGGAGACTTTTTGGTTCATCATGCTATTGCTCTAGGTTTGCATACAACTACATTGATCCTAGTTAAAGGTGCTTTGGATGCGCGTGGTTCCAAGCTAATGCCAGATAAGAAAGATTTTGGTTATAGTTTTCCTTGCGATGGTCCGGGACGGGGTGGTACCTGCGATATCTCGGCCTGGGATGCTTTTTATTTAGCAGTTTTCTGGATGTTGAATACTATTGGATGGGTTACTTTTTATTGGCATTGGAAGCATATAACTTTATGGCAGGGTAATGTAGCTCAATTTAATGAGTCTTCCACTTATTTAATGGGATGGCTAAGGGATTATCTATGGTTAAATTCTTCACAACTTATTAATGGATACAATCCTTTCGGTATGAACAGTTTATCTGTTTGGGCGTGGATGTTCTTATTCGGGCATCTTGTTTGGGCTACTAGATTTATGTTCCTGATTTCTTGGCGCGGATATTGGCAGGAACTGATCGAAACTCTTGCATGGGCCCATGAACGCACACCTTTGGCTAATTTAGTTCGATGGAGGGACAAGCCAGTAGCTCTTTCCATTGTTCAAGCACGATTAGTTGGATTAGCTCACTTTTCTGTAGGTTATATATTCACTTATGCAGCTTTTTTAATTGCCTCTACATCAGGTAAATTTGGGTAATTATTCTTCATCAATTTCATAAGTGAATGGGATATTATTGTATCAATGACAATACCCCACAGAGAAAAAGTAATCAACGTAATATTTCTCCATCTAAAATCTGATCTATATTTTGATTCCTGGTAGGTAATAGTACCGACTGAACTATTATGGCGAGAAAGAGTCTCATTCAGAGAGAGAAGAAGAGACAAGCACTGGAACGGAAATATCATTTGATTCGTCAATCTTTGGAGGAAGAAGGCAAAGTTTCATCATTGGATGACAAATGGGAAATTCATAGAAAATTGCAATCTTCACCACGTAATAGTGCACCTACACGTCTCCATCGACGTTGTTCTTCGACTGGAAGACCTAGAGCCAACTATCGAGACTTTGGATTGTCCGGACACGTACTCCGTGAGATGGCCCACGCATGTTTATTGCCCGGAATAACAAAATCAAGTTGGTAGGAAAATAAAAAAGTTATTGAAGTTTATTGTGATACCGGAAAAGTACCCCTATCCCTATATGGGATAGGGAGTATATCCCTTGATTGTTTGGTGTACCCATTCTGTTTATGATATCAATCAATGGTGCGGAGTAGAGTAGTCTGGTAGCTCGCAAGGCTCATAACCTTGAGGTCACGGGTTCAAATCCCGTCTCCGCCAGACCAGAACATAAGAAGTATTTTGGTCCGGAAAGGATTACTTTCTCATTTGAGAAAGTATTACTCTCTCATTATCATTTTATAATTGAATGAAAAGTGAGGGAAAGATACGATCAATACATGAACTATTCATTTTCATATTCCATGTGACGGATATGGCGGGTAGCGGGGATCGAACCCGCATCTTCTCCTTGGCAAGGAGAAATTTTACCATTCAACCATACCCGCATTTTATTCGTTCTGAATATATATATATTCATAAAATTGTAACATAATATGGAAAATACATATATGTTCAATCCATTCGTAAGTAGATACCATATTCTTAATGATCCAATTATTCAATTACGGAAAACCCCTCCTCCTTGGGCCTGAAGAAAAAGGCCCTATAGAAGAGCTATAAAGCCCTCCGGGAGGGGGGGAAGTTTGAGCCTAAAACATCTAGAACAGATCTGAGATATGAAAGAATTAAGGATACCTACAAAAAGGACTAATCCGATCCATAATGATACACCCGAAAATACAACATTTTTGCTACTTGACCAGCCATCGGGAGGGGCAAGTGCAACAGGTACACCAATCACTGGTAAAAATGAAATAGCAATTAATGCAAACACAGCCGATTGGAAAGCAATAGTCATGGTTGTGATCTTACAAGCTCCCAACAGATTGAATAGACTATACCATCCGATCCCCAATTTGAAATTCTGATCAAATGCACTATGGAAAGGATTTGACCATAAATTGATCGAGTCAAACTTTTTCAATTTTATATTTGAATGTGAGAGGAGAGGGAAATTCGTTTCTTTTTTCCATTCCAGATGATCATGAAAAAATAATCATATGTCACAGGTATAGTTGGTATCGGCCTGACCTTATGCTTATAGTTAGGTATTAGGTAGAATAGAAGTTGTCCCCGGAGAGATGGCCGAGTGGTTGATGGCTCCGGTCTTGAAAACCGGTATAGTAAAAAAACTATCGAGGGTTCGAATCCCTCTCTCTCCTGTTGCTTTTTTCAACAATCACATTTATTGGTCCGGTCTAGTACAAAAAAAGAGAATAGCTCGGCTGGATATAGCCGAGCTACAAGGATCCAGTTGGAAAGTATTTTAAAAGACTCCTATCCCGCCGATATGGGAGATTGATGTAATGAAATTGAATCGATTTCTCTTCCATCTGGTTCGATCTCTTGTTTCAGTTAAGAGGAGTCATTGAAAGGACAGGTTCAAAATCACGATCAATTCCTTTCTCAAATCCTGCTGCAGCTGCACGAGCCCTTCCCGCATGCCACAAATGACCTACGAAGAAGAAAAATCCTAGAACGAAATGGGAGGTGGATAACCAACTTCGGGGAGAGACATAATTCACCGCATTGACTTCGGTAGCTACACCACCCACAGAATTTGAAGAACCTAAAGGAGCATGAGTCATATATTCTGCCGAACGTCGTTCCTGCCAAGGCTGTATGTCTTTTCTCAACTTGCTCAGGTCCAAACCATTAGGGCCCCTTAGGGGTTCCAACCAGGGAGCACGGAGATCCCAAAAACGCATCGTTTCCCCCCCAAAGATAATTTCTCCAGTCGGAGAACGCATAAGGTATTTACCTAAACCAGTAGGTCCTTGAGCAGACCCCACACTAGCTCCAAGACGTTGGTCTCTAACTAGAAAAGTAAACGCTTGAGCTTGAGAGGCTTCTGGGCCGGTGGGCCCATAGAATTCACTGGGATAAGCTGTATTGTTGAACCAAACAAAACAACAAGCAATAAAACCAAAGACAGATAGAGCCGCTAAACTATAGGACAAATAAGCTTCTCCGGACCATACGAATGCACGGCGAGCCCATGCAAAAGGTTTGGTTAAGATATGCCAGATACCACCGAAGATACAAATGGAACCTAACCATACATGTCCTCCAATTACATCTTCTAGATTGTCCACGCTAACGATCCATCCTTCTCCTCCGAAAGGAGATTTCAGTAAATAACCAAATATAGCACTTGGGTTAAGAGTCGGGTTCGTAATTTTTCTTACATCTCCACCGCCGGGAGCCCAAGTATCATATACACCTCCAAAATACAAAGCCTTAAGCACTGGAAGAAAAGCACCAACACCTAGCAAGATTAGGTGAATACCCAAAATTGTGGTCATTTTGTTTCTATCTTTCCATACATAGCCAAAGAATGGAAAAGATTCTTCTAAAGTTTCGGGTCCTATGAGTGCATGATAAATACCACCAAAACCTAAAACCGCAGAAGAAATTAAGTGAAGTACCCCAGATACAAAATATGGAAAAGTGTCCACGATTTCCCCACCAGGACCGACTCCCCATCCTAGAGTAGCTAGATGGGGAAGTAAAATCAATCCTTGTTCATACATAGGCTTTTCCGGTACGAAATGAGCCACTTCGAAGAGGTTCATTGCTCCGGCCCAGAATACAATTAATCCGGCATGAGCCACGTGAGCCCCAAGCAATTTACCAGACAAATTGATAAGTCGGGCATTACCGGCCCACCAAGCGAAACCAGTGGTTTCTTGATCACGACCAGCTAAAGCTATAGTTCCATTAAAGAGCGTTTCCACGGGGTAGGACCTCCTCAGGGAATACAAGGTTTTCATGAGGCTGATCTTGAGCCGCCATCCAAGCACGAATACCTTCGTTCAGGAGAATATTTTTTGTGTAGAAAGTCTCAAATTCAGGATCTTCTGCTGCACGGATCTCCTGGGAAACAAAATCATAGGCACGTAAGTTTAGAGCTAGACCAACTACTCCAATGGCACTCATCCATAAACCGGTCACTGGCACAAATAACATGAAGAAATGTAACCAACGTTTATTGGAAAAAGCAACCCCAAAAATCTGGGACCAGAAGCGGTTAGCAGTGACCATGGAATAAGTCTCTTCAGCTTGAGTCGGGTTAAAAGCACGGAACGTATTTGCACCATCACCATCTTCAAATAAAGTATTTTCCACGGTAGCACCATGAATAGCACATAGAAGAGCAGCACCCAATACTCCGGCAACTCCCATCATATGAAATGGATTCAAGGTCCAATTATGAAAACCTTGAAAGAAGAGGATAAATCGGAAAATAGCTGCTACACCAAAACTAGGTGCGAAAAACCAACCGGACTGGCCCAATGGATAGATCAAAAATACAGAAACAAAGACAGCAATTGGACCAGAGAATGCAATTGCATTATAAGGTCGCAATTGTACAGATCGAGCAAGTTCAAATTGACGTAACATGAAACCTATTAGACCGAAAGCACCATGAAGAGCAACGAAGGTCCATAGACCACCTAATTGACACCAACGAGTAAAATCTCCTTGTGCTTCGGGACCCCATAATAGCAGCAGAGAATGTGCTAAACTATTAGCAGGAGTAGAAACTGCAGCAGTTAGGAAATTACAACCTTCCAGATAGGGACTGGCCAATCCGTGAGTATACCATGAAGTCACAAAGGTTGTACCCGTGAACCATCCACCTAAGGCAAAATAGGCACAAGGAAAGAGCAATAGACCAGACCAACCCACAAAAACGAAACGGTCTCTGCGTAGCCAGTCATCCACAATATCAAATAAAGTTTTTTCTTCTTTAGAAGACTTTCCAAGGGCTACAGTCATAGCGATCCTCCTATTTCACTATTTCGACCATTTCCGAGCACCCTATATGATCAAAAGGTATACGATGAATTGGATTTTTCATCCATCATCCTTTCAAAAAAAATTGGGTTCCGAAGATTCGTTGTTGGAACAAATATTTGAAACTGGACCGAACCGATTCAGTATAGGTAAATGCATGATAGCTCGATCCCGAGTTTTCAGAGTTTCTATCTGATCCTCGAATCACCTATTGAATAACATCGATGGAACAATTTAAGGGGAGGGAAGCGCGTTCCCCCCCCATTGACCAGATTCTATTCACAATATCTATTCCATTCAATATTTTTTATCCATTCTCGTCTTGAACCTTCTGCAATGCAACAGAATGAAAAGGAGTATTTCTATTCTCTCTCATCCATCTCTATGTATATTCTTACTACTACATCGTGGTCCGATACGAATGAGTCTACGAGCAGGAACGAGTAGGTGTTTTCATAACTCATAGAGCTAAAGGAAATGACTCCAATAGCAAGAAGTTATATATTTAACCATTGT